GAAAGAGCGAACCTAGTGAATTGAAACATCTTAGTAACTAGAGGAAGAGAAAGCAAAAGCGATTCCCTAAGTAGCGGCGAGCGAAATGGGAACAGCCTAAACCACTTGATTTATCTAGTGGGGTTGTTGGGACAGTAACAAAGTTTACAGATTGCTAGGTGAAATTGTTGGAATGCAATGTCATAGAAAGTGAAAGCCTTGTAACTGAAAGCAATTTGTAATCTTATCTGTATCCCGAGTAGCATGGGGCACGTGAAATCCCGTGTGAATCAGCGAGGACCACCTCGTAAGGCTAAATATTCCTGAATAACCGATAGTGAAATAGTACCGTGAGGGAAAGGTGAAAAGAACCCCGGAAGGGGAGTGAAATAGAACATGAAACCGTAAGCTTACAAGCAGTGGAAGGACGACTTAACGTCTGACCTCGTGCCTGTTGAAGAATGAGCCGGCGACTTGTAGGTAGTGGCAGGTTAAGGTAGAGAATACCGAAGCCACAGTGAAAGCGAGCTTGAATAGAGCGTTAGTCACTATTTACAGACCCGAACCCGGATGATCTAGCCATGGCCAGGGTGAAACTTAGGTAACACTGAGTGGAGGTCCGAACCGACTGATGTTGAAAAATCAGCGGATGAGCTGTGGCTAGGGGTGAAATACCAATCGAATTCGGAGCTAGCTGGTTCTCCCCGAAATGCGTTGAGGCGCAGCGGTTGATGTTTAGACTTAGGGGTAAAGCACTGTTTCGGTGCGGGCTGCGAGAGCGGTACCAAATCAAGGCAAACTCTGAATACTAAGTCATAAGTCAACCAGTGAGACAGTGGGGGATAAGCTTCATTGTCAAAAGGGAAACAGCCCAGACCACCAGTTAAGGCCCCTAAATAATTGCTAAGTGTTAAAGGAGGTGGGAATGCATAAACAACCAGGAGGTTTGCTTAGAAGCAGCAATCCTTTAAAGAGTGCGTAATAGCTCACTGGTCGAGTGATCCTGCGCCGAAAATGTATGGGACTAAGTAATTTGCCGAAGCTGTGGGATGTTTAACATCGGTAGGGGAGCGTTCTGCCAAAGATTGAAGCGCTAACGAAAGTGGGTGTGGACTAAGCAGAAGTGAGAATGTCGGCTTGAGTAGCGAAAACATTGGTGAGAATCCAATGCCCCGAAAACCTAAGGTTTCCTCTGGAAGGTTCGTCCGCGGAGGGTGAGTCAGGACCTAAGGCGAGGCCGAAAGGCGTAGTCGATGGATAACAGGTTAATATTCCTGTACCGTTTGTTGTTGGTATCGAAGGACGGAGAAGGCTAAGCTAGCCGGATGTTGGTTACCGGTTTAAACGTTTAAGGTGATGAGAGGTGGTGAAAACACCTTGAGCTAAGGCGTGAGTACAAAGCACTAAGGTGCCAAAGTAGTTGATGTCATACTTCCAAGAAAATTTCGAAATACCATAAGCATCAAATGCCTGTACCTGAAACCGACACAGGTAGGTAAGTAGAGTATACTAAGGGGCGCGAGATAACTCTCTCTAAGGAACTCGGCAAAATAGCCCCGTAACTTCGGAAGAAGGGGTGCCCTGAAAAGGGTTGCAATAACCAGACCCAAGCGACTGTTTACCAAAAACACAGGTCTCCGCGAAGTCGCAAGACAATGTATGGGGGCTGACGCCTGCCCAGTGCCGGAAGGTTAAAGAAATTGGTTAGCTTTATGCGAAGCTAGTGACTGAAGCCCCGGTGAACGGCGGCCGTAACTATAACGGTCCTAAGGTAGCGAAATTCCTTGTCGGGTAAGTTCCGACCCGCACGAAAGGCGTAACGATTTGGGTACTGTCTCGGAGAGAGACTCGGCGAAATAGACATGTCTGTGAAGATGCGGACTACCTGCACCTGGACAGAAAGACCCTATGAAGCTTTACTGTAGCTTGAGATTGGGTTCGGGCTTTTCTTGCGCAGCATAGGTGGGAGGCTTTGAGTATATTCTTGCGGGAGTATAGGAGCCATCAGTGAGATACCACTCTGGGAAAGCTAGAATTCTAACTTCAGACCGTTATCCGGTCGAGGAACAGTTTCAGGTGGGCAGTTTGACTGGGGCGGTCGCCTCCTAAAAGGTAACGGAGGCGTGCAAAGGTTCCCTCAGACTGGTCGGAAATCAGTTGTAGAGTGTAAAGGCATAAGGGAGCTTGACTGTGAGACCTACAAGTCGAGCAGAGACGAAAGTCGGCCTTAGTGATCCGACGGTTCCGAGTGGAAGGGCCGTCGCTCAACGGATAAAAGTTACTCTAGGGATAACAGGCTGATCTCCCCCAAGAGTTCACATCGACGGGGAGGTTTGGCACCTCGATGTCGGCTCATCGCATCCTGGGGCGGTAGTACGTCCCAAGGGTTGGGCTGTTCGCCCATGAAAGCGGTACGCGAGCTGGGTTCAGAACGTCGTGAGACAGTTCGGTCCATATCCGGTGTAGGCGTTAGAGTATTGAAAGGATCTCTCCTTAGTACGAGAGGACCGGGAGAGACATACCTCTGGTGTACCAGTTATTGTGCCAACAGTAAACGCTGGGTAGCCAAGTATGGAAAGGATAACCGCTGAAAGCATCTAAGTGGGAAGCCTACCTTAAGATGAGTACTCTCACTGTTTTAAACAGTTAAGGTCACGGCAAGACTAGCCGTTTTATAGGCACTAAGTATAAGTACAGTAATGTATTCAGCTGAGGTGTACTAACAGACCGAGGACTTGTTTCTTGATTATGATAAGATAAGTTATGAACTCATAGCTTATACGTGTTGGTGTTTATAGCATAATGGACCCACTCTGAACCATTTCGAACTCAGACGTGAAACGTTATAGCGGCGATGATACTAAGGAGGGAGCTCCTTGGGAAAGTAGCTCAATGCCAATACTATACAAAATCCTAAGTCTACCACTACTAGCAAAGTGATACTTTATAGTTAAGCTCTGTATTTTGAGAAGATTTCCAAGACTATGTTTATGTATAATAGAAACGATTTAGCAATTATAGAGTTTTATTTCTTTATGCTTGTTCAATAAGTTACATTTTATGTTTATGAATTAATATTATTAGATAAAAGAGGATCTAGTAAAATCATTTTACTAGATCCTCTTTTATTTTCTTTATACGTTTTTTATTTTATTTTGAGAACGTGTTCAAAAGTTGTATTATCTAATACTGCGAGTTGGGCTAACATTTTTCTATTTAAACCGATGTTAGATTCTTTTAGTTTGTTGATAAAAACGCTATAATTAGTATTGTTATTTCGACATGCTGCGTTAATTCTTGTAATCCAGAGTGAACGAAATTGTCTTTTTTTGTTTTTTCTTCCTACATAAGAATAGCGTAAAGCTTTCATTACTTGTTGATTCGCTATTCTAAAAAGTTTAGAATGAGTTCCCTTAAATCCTTTAGCAAGTTTTAAAATCTTTTTTCGTCTTTTACGAGCAACATTTCCCCTTTTTACTTTTGTCATTTAGAGGTTCCTTTTTTTTGCTACTTGCAATGAATAGTTGCAATTATATTTTTATTATGCTTACTAGTGACTACTACGTTTTTCGACTTTTTTTGTTTATTAGTACTAGATTTTTTTTCAAGTAGATGACTTTTCCCAGCTTTTTTTCTTATAACAGTTTTCTTACAGGTAATCTTAAACCTTTTTAAGATTGATTTGCTAGTTTTGAGTTTCGGCATATTATACGGTGAAATATTGTTATCATTAAATGAAATTATAGTTTTAAACTTTATTTTCTAAAACTTCTAATTGTATTTAATAATAACATAATCATAATTTTTATCAAGCTTGAATTTAGTTCTTGGAATATTTTCATATTTAAATTGAAAGAAATATTCGCTTCTGAAATAATATCATCTTGTAATTGTTTGGATAAAGGAATAGAATCGATGGCAGATCTATATTTGTTTTTAAATTCTTTTTCATCTTTAATATCTTTGAAGTTGTAAAAAGCTACACCTTCTGAACTTGATAATTGCATTGCACTTTGTGCGATTTTCTTTAAAATTTGTCCACCGGATAAATCTCCAAGATATCTGGTATATGCATGGGCTATTAGTAGCTCAGGCTGAGTTTTTCCTATTTGATGAATGCGGTCAACATATATTTGTGTTGCCGGAGATGCAATGACTTCATTCTTCCAATTTGGTCCATAGTAAAACTCTAAATCTTCTTCTAGGCTTTGTTTTCTATTTAATTCAGGAAAGTAAATTGGTTCAATAGCAATGTGGCTTTTGTTATTTAGCATTTCTTCTTCCATAGCACAATAAACAAAATATAAGTTTGCTACTAATTTTTTATAAGAGTTCTTGTCAACAACTCCACTAAGAAATGATTTTACAAAACTTACGTTTTCTGCCATGCTATGTGCTTTTGTTGTCCCTTCACGTAGTTGATTCGCTAAATCAGTTACCATGTCTTTATTAATAAGAATATAATGTATAAAAAAATGTTTTATTATATTTAATTGTATACTACTTATTATTAAATAGCTTGAAAGTATTCTTTAGACTTTACTGGATCACTAGTCATTGTTTTATCACCAGGTTGCCAATTTGCTGGACATACTTCGTCCGGATTATTCTGTATGTATTGAATTGCTTGTAAAACTCTTAAAGTTTCGTCGACGCTGCGGCCAAATTCTAAGTTATTAATTGTTGATTAAGATAGTTAATGTTGAACTTTTTTTAAACTATGTAGGTACATTTTTATACACATAGCTTTTTACGGTTATATATTAGCCTTTATTGAATTAAATAAACGACTTGCTTTATTTGTTATGTCACGACTATATAAATATACAAAGTTTAGATTTTTTAAAGATGTTTAATTTATTTATAGACCAGTATTCAATATTTGTCCTCAGTAAATTTATTGATTTTTATCTTGCTTTGTTACATAGTTTAGCTATGACATGCAAAAGTGTACATACTGAACTAGACCTTCTTTATCTATTATAAATAGACCTCTTAAAGCGATACCTTCATCTGTTAAAACCTGATAATTATGACTAATTGTTTTTGTTAAATCTGAAAGTAGCGGATAGTTCAGATCACCTAATCCTCCATTATCTCTCTCTGTTTGAATCCATGCTAAATGAGAATAAAAAGTATAACATTTATTATTTTTAAGAGCTAACCAAATATATTTGTATATAGTTAGTTCATCTTTAGTATTTTTTTACTTGTTCGTTTATAGATTTATATGACAAATTGTTTCTAAATTAAGGTTATAAATATCTTTTATTATGAATACTCAGATTAATGTTCAATATATTATATTGTTTTATAGTATAACCATTTTTATTTCTCTTTTGTCTTACTTACTATTAAAACGTATTCACTATCTATTGACACACCTAGGATTTCTGTGTTTAGCTCTTTAAATTTATAATACTCATCGCTAAATGATGTAATCTCCGTAGGACAGACAAACGTAAAGTTCAGAGGGTAGAAAATGTAGAGTCAAGTTTATAGTCTTAAATTGCTCTATAAAACTGTAAAGTAATTGTACATTATTACAGCTTGGTAAAAGTACCAAAACATTAAGTGGTTTTATTGCTATTAGTAAATTGTTTTGTATTTTTAGTAAATTGTTTTTTATAAATACAAAGTCTTTTTTTTTCGAAAATATCTTTTCTAATAGCTCCTACTTTATAATCTCCATAACTCTTCTATTCGATTGATTATAATTGATAATTGGGAGACGACATTATTTGTAGTTTAAAATTTGATGAAGTAGATCGAATTGCTTCGACCCCTTTTTTAAGCTGTAAATAGTATTTTTCATAGTACTATACAGCTTATACAATTTTGAATTTATTAAAATTGTTTCAACTACAGTAGAGTTTTTTTTTAGTTTAGTATGAATTCTTTTATAGGTATAATGATTTTACCTCTCGTATTGAAAAAACTTATTCAATAAAAAATGCAGTATATTTTGAATTCTATAGCTAAATCAATTTTACAAAGTAAAATTTCTAAATTGTTTAGTTATATCAATTTTCATGTATCTATCATTTAATGTTGGTATAAATTTTTACTTTTTATCTTTTGTAGCTAGTATTTAGAAAGAAAAATTAAGTTATGTTTTTTGTATTTAGAAAATTATTCCTGTTTTCATAGAACTAAATATTTACCTCTGTAGTCAGATAGTTGTATTTTTTGAAATTCTTGATCAAATACAGCTGTTCCACTAAAATTGGGAGCCAGTTTTCCAACTAATGCAATTTGTTCGTTAATTGGCATAAATATTCCTTATAAAAAGATTGACTTTTTTAATTGGTTACTTTATAGTTCCCCATGTACTTTTTGTATCCAAAGGTTTTAGAAAATAAAGTTTTACTAGATTAAAACCTAAGCCAGCATAAAGAGGTAATTGTCTGATTAGTTTTGCTCCTTGTGAGTCTGAAGCTATATTAATTAAGTTTTTATTTTGACACGCACATTCATCTAATATTTTAAAAAAGTTAGGATGATCAACATTTAATGCTACTGGAAATACTCGCGATGCACTTTCGTTAGTTTTTCTTATTACTTGAATATCGTATTGTCTAGCATCTAGTCCTATTGACTCGTAAAATGTTGAGCGTTGAAAATCATTTAAATACATTGTAGCAAATACACTTAGTAAGAAAAAACGGCACCACAATTTTGCTTCTAGTGTATTTAAAAATTCTGGTTTAGACTTCAATAATGCTGCAAAGAAGTCTCCATGCCTATTTTCATCTTGACACCAATTTTCAAAAAACTTGAAGATTGGATAAATGCGATGTTCAGGATACTGTTCCAAATGTCTGTAGATAGTTATATATCTCCAATAACCTATTTTTTCAGAAAGATAAGTTGCATAGAAAATAAATTTTGGAGAGAAAAAAGTATAGGTCCTATTCTTTGTTAAGAATCCTAAGTCAAGAGATAAGTTAAAGTCACTCATAGCTTTGTTTAAAAAACCCGCATGTCTTGCTTCATCTCGTGACATTAGCAGAAAGCATTCTGCTATAACAGGGCTTTTATGTTTTAAACGTCTAGATAGTTCTTTATATAACAAAAAACCAGAGAACTCAGCAGTACATGATCGTTCTAGGAATTCTATAAAAAGTGATCTAGTTTCTTGATCTAGTTGATTCCATGAAGCATCAAATTCTTCATCTCTAATAAAATGTTGTCTGTTATAATCTACACGAAATTCTTCTAAAATAGCTTCAAATTCTTCTTCATTATTTGAAATGTCTAATGTTGACATTTCTTCAAAATCAGTTGTATAAAAACGAGGTGTCAACAAAGTCTCTTTTGCTGGTGTTTTGCTAGTAGTTTGTACCATTAATTTTTTTGTTTATTAAATACTATATACTTGTTATTTTTCTATGTAAGTGTAATTCTATTTATTTTATCGTAACTGTAAGCTACGACATCTTGTTCTTTCTTGTGCAATTTTTTACATTTCTTTATTTAATTCTGCAGCTGTTAAGACACGATTTTAGTTTTTCTTCTATAATTTTTATTTATACGATAAAGTTTGAAAAACGAGTTGATTAGTTTTGCAACTACATATTTAATGGCTATAAATTTTTTTTGTGCTTTTAGACACTTTTGTCTTCTATTTTTCTCTATGTTGAAATTCAATTTCTGTTTTATCAAACATCTTTTTCTTTTGTTATTGACAGAATACTATTAGTTTACTTCAATAACTATCTCAAATATACTTTATTTTGTGAAGAATATCTGTTCAATGAAGTTTTTTCAATATATGTGATTTTATTGTAAATAATCCATAAAATTAGTTTTTTGCTGTATACTTGATAGAATAAGTAATAATGGTTTTATTATAACTTTTTAATTATTGTTTTTGACTGTTAATAAAAAAAACATACATTTTTTTTATCCCTACAAGGAGAAAATCCCGATGCAAGATGCTATCACCAATATAGTTAACCGTTATGATGTAAAAGGAAGTTATCTAGATAAATTTGCCGTTGATCAACTTTCCTCCTATTTTAAGACTGGTTTGTTGCGTATTAAAGTTATTCAATTAATAAATAGCAAAGCGTCTTTTATAGTAAAAGAAGCTTCTGCACAACTGTATAGCGAACAACCTGAGCTACTAAGACCAGGGGGGAATTCCTATACTACTAGAAGATATGCAGCGTGTTTAAGAGATTTGGAGTATTATTTAAGGTATGCCAGTTATGCTATCATTGCTGGTGATACTAATGTTTTAAATGAAAGGGTATTAGATGGGTTACGAGATACTTACAACTCTTTGTCAGTTCCGATCGCTCCTACAGTGAGAGGCATACAATTATTAAAAGAGGTTATTTTACAAGAGTTAAGTAACGAAAATATAGAAGCCGAATTTTTTATTGTTGAACCTTTTTCTTATATGTGTCGTGCTCTAAGTGAACAAAATATCTCGAGATAGTATATTTTTATGGTAAATCGGAACAAAGTGTTATATTTACAGAACTTTCTTATAAGTTTTTATTCATGGCGTTAAATAAGTCAATTGTCTGAAAATATATCTTTAAATCTAAATTTTCATATTAATTTTTACTTAGTATTATTATTTTATAATTAGACCATAAAACAACAACTAAAGTTATCTTGAATTGATTTTTTAGTAATTATGACATTTGATTTTATTAAATAGAAAGTTTGTTTATCTTTTTATGAAAACTCGAAAATTTAATTGATAAATTGATTTCAGTAAGAGTCATTGATTATTGTTCGCAAAATCATTAATAAGCCGTGTGTTTTTTTTTAAGCTAGCACGGCTTTTTTAGAGGCTTCATAGAGGCTATCTGTTTTTCATATCCATTAGGAAGACTTACTAGTACTTTAATTAGTTTGTTAATAGGTTTTTTTTTAGCAACGGTGCTTGCAACACTACCTTCTCAAACTGGAGACTGGGGAGTTGTTGCTGGAGGTATTGAATATATGGATTTCTGTAAATAAGTGTTTTTAGAAATGTTATGTCAAAGTTATGAACAGACGTACTTTTTTTATTGAAATTATGGAATTAATTTACCTTGTATTCCTATTTTATATGTTATAAATATTATTTTTATGTTTTGTGACTAAAACAATTCTTTGATCTTTACTAAATTTCATATTGTTGCTTGAATAATCTCTTGCTTTCTTTTCTTTTCATAAAAGAATAATAAAATATAAGCTATTTTTAGTTAACACTAATTGATTAGTTTGTTAAGATGAAAATGTTGTTTTCAATCTATTTGTTAGTTGCAGTGTTTGAATTAATTAGTCGATTTGTTTATTGTTCTCATAAAGAAGTACTTAGTTTCATTTTAAGGAGTTCTAATCTTTTTAGTCTTGCAATTGATTAAGTCTTAATTTATATAACACAAAGTATATATTTCCTCAATTACATTACTGTCTCTGGTAAGTATATATATCATTGCTTTTTGTTATTATTTTATCTTTTCCTGTAAAATTGAATATAAAGTGTGATCTTTCTTACACGGTTTTGATTCTTAGATCTATAAAATATAGATTTGAAGATATAAAGTATCATTTGTATTTATTTCGAAAGCTGTTTATTTTGATGACAAATTTGAACAGTTTTTGCAAGGAAGCAGTAATTGCTTTACTTTTTATAATGTTAGACCATTTTATTTGATGTCAGTATTGGATACACTCAATAGTATTAAGATTGGTATTATTTATGGTCTATTTGTTGATGCATTCAAATTAGGTAGCTAGGTATAATATTTTATTGATAGTTCTTAATCAAAAGACCCTGTTTGATTAAGAACCCTGATTATTACTGTACTTTATTAATTCTATAACAATGTTTGATCCGAACATGTATGATTGGCAGTTATCAATTGAAGAATATAAGCGGTATTCACGTCATCTTGTTCTAGAAGAAGTTGGTGCGACCGGTCAATCCCGTTTAAAGGCTTCAAAAGTTCTGATTGTTGGTTTAGGAGGGTTAGGCAGTCTTGCTTCTATGTATCTTGTTGCTGCCGGAGTGGGACACATTGGTATAGTGGATTACGACTCAATTAGCCTTTCTAATTTACAACGACAAATTCTGTATGATACCAGTGTGATTAGTGAAAAAAAAGTATCTGTTGCTAAATTAAGGTTAAATGCAATTAATCCAACTTGTAAAATTGTAACTTTTGATACAAAGCTTATTTCTCAGAATGCCTCTAAGATATTACTTGATTATGACTTAATTGTAGATGCATCAGATAATTTTTTTACAAGGTATTTACTGAATGATACAGCGGTTGCGTCGAATATACCAATTGTTTATGGAGCAATTCTCAAACAAGAAGGACAGATTTCAGTTTTTAATTATAGAGGAGGACCAACTTATAGGGACTTGTTTTATGAAAAGCCACATGAAAAGATAACACTTTCTTGTAGTGAAGGAGGTATCTTGGGGGGAGTTGCAGCAGTAATTAGTAGTTTGCAAGTTAATGAAGTAATGAAAATTATTTTAGGTCTGGGAAATGTTATAAGTGGAAAGTTATTAATCTATAATTTTTCAACGTCGTTTTTTAAGACAGTTTCATTAAATAAGAAAGTTATGTATTCTCATAACTTTTTAAAAACTTCTTTACGAGAATTACAGATAGAAGAGTTAGGTTCTTTGTTGCATAAAACTAGGGTTGATTCTATCGGAATCGTGTCTTCAGAAATTATGCTTCATATCAATAATGACAAATGTCTCTTAATTGATGTTCGTACGCAACCAGAATATCAGATTATGCATCTAACAAACGCTCAAAACATCCCCTTAGCATTGTTGAGAAATCATGATTGTTTAGAATTTTTTACCTCTAAAATATCGGAAGGTTTTTATGTATTAATCTATTGTAGTTTTGATTCCCGCTCTATTACTGCTGTTAATATTTTAGCTGAATTTAAGATACATTCTTTCAGATTGCTGGGAGCTGAAAGCCCTAGGTTTCTAGGCTAATTATTTTATTAGACCTAATAATAGGTCTAATAAAATAATTAGTCCATGTTGCTATCTGTATTTTTATATTATAGCGAAGAACCTACTCCGGAATAAGATCCGTAAAAAAAGATTCCTAAAAGTGTTATTACTGCTATTCCTCCAAATGTTGCTACAAGCCATAAAGGAACTCTTCCTGTGCTGCTCATTTTTTTCTCCTTGTAAATTAGTTATTCTATAAAAAAATGGATGTTCGTTTTCTAATTGAAGAAGTAGCTAGAAAATAAAACGGCTAGAACAAAAATTAATAATAATCCCCAGAATAACGAGGTTCTATTTAAATCTACTGGTTGCTTATTAGGATTAGGACCACTCATTGATGTTTTCTCCTTATTTTATCTTTGAATAAATTGCATAGATGTTATAGCTCCTAGAAAAAAAACAGTAGGGATTGCTATTCCATGTATAGCTAACCAACGAAAAGTAAAAATTGGATACGAAATCGTTTGATTTGAACCACCTCTAGTCATATTTGAAATTCCTTTTTTTATATTATAGTCCTTTTGTCAAATCTTCAAGCTCTTGTTTAGCACTAAATCGATCATTTACTAAAGGAACTTGTTGGCGATCTTGGGTGAAATATTCATTTGGTCTTGGTGTGCCAAATACGTCATAAGCCAAGCCTGTGCTTACGAACAGCCAACCTGCTACAAATAAAGATGGAATCGTAATACTATGAATAATCCAGTACCTAATGCTTGTAATAATATCCGAAAAAGGACGTTCCCCTGTTGATCCTCCAGACATGCTATTTTATCTCCTTGTGATTATTAAATAAAAATGTAAGAATGTTTTGCATTAATTGTTGTTGCGCTTTTAATTGCAGAGATCTTTTTCAATTTCTAATATTTTGTTGCTATTGTTACATAGATCGTATTTATAAAGTAGACACAACTTATAGTTAACAACAAAAAATCTCATTCGTACTTTTTTTATTATTATATACTGATTTCTGAGTAATCTCTTGCTTCAAAAGAAAATCATTTAATAAAAATAAAGTATAGGCTATATTGTATTGCAAATTATATAGGATTTTAAGAAATTGTAATATATATTTTTTTTTATTAGATATTGCTATATTCCTTTTTTACGATTATACTTCAGCTAAGTGCAATAAAAAGTTCGCGGATGTAGTTCAGTGGTAGAACGCCAGCCTTCCAAGCTTGATGTCAGGGGTTCGAGTCCCCTTATCCGCTTTTTAACATTTATCAATATATGAAAACGTATTATCCAGCTACTTTCTTTTTTAAAATCTATATAAAAATGAAACTCACATCCTCGGATATAAAAGGTCACATTTTTATTCCTCCCACCATTTTTCCTAACAGGTATTATCCTGTAATCAATAATTTTGACTTAGATCCCCTAAAATTAGAATTGTTTATTAGAATACCTATGTTAGCTGCTTATCAAATGATATCTTATGATATAGATGAAGATTTATCTTACTATTACTGTTTCTTGGTAGTGTGTAAGGAAACTCTTATTTTTTCTGATAATGTTTTTTTTACACCATACTTTTTTCGCAACTTCTTTGGTATGCCTCCATTTGATCCTGATAAAGAAGATATGTCATGGTGGTATGATTCTATTTTCTAAACTTAACTTATTTTGATATATGGTCTAAAGTAGAACTGGCTTGAGATGTATTTTTAGTAGACATTCTACCTGCTATAAAAGCAGCTCTTCCTGATTGCACTCCATATTTCATAGCTTTAGCCATTTTTTCAGAATTATTTGCTTTAGCAATTGCTGTATTCATGAGAACTCCATCTGCACCGATTTCCATAGCTTGACATGCTTCACTAGCTGTACCAATACCAGCATCTACAATTACTGGGATATTTACTCTATCTATAATCATAGCTATGTTAAATAAGTTCTTGAGACCTTGACCAGATCCTATGGGGGATCCTAATGGCATCACTGTTGCACATCCTAATTCTTCTAACTGTTTTGCAAGTATGACGTCTGCATTGATATAAGGTAGTACACTGAAACCATTCTTTAATAGATATTCGGCGGCTTTTAATGTACCTATCGGGTCTGGTAATAATGATCTCGCATCAGGTATTACTTCTAACTTGATGAAATTATTATTTTCTTGTCCTAGGTAGCGAACAATCTCTCTACCCATTTTTGCGATTCGAATTGCTTCTTCTGCAGTTTCACAACCAGCAGTATTAGGCAATAGCCATTGTTTTTTCCAATTAAGCGCATCAATTATATTACTGTTGCCCTTTAATTTATGGTTTTGAGCTCTTCTAATTGCCACGGTAACGATCTCACATTCGCTTGCTTCAATACTTTTTTTGGCTGTTTCTATATTTTTATATTTACCTGTTCCTAACATAATTCTTGAAGAAAAAAATTTTCCATCAATAATCAATTGTTCTTTCATATTTTTCTTCTTCATAATTGTTTTTTAATATAACTGATTTAGTTATTGTAGTTCTTCTATTCTCATTATCATGTAGATTACTGATTGAAATATTGTTTGAAGTAATTTGCAAAATAAGATAAATGATTCTCTTTTATATTCAACAAGAGGATCATTTTGACCGTAACTTCTCCAAGAGATGATTTCCTGTAACGAGTTCATTTTTTGTAGATGTTCAGTCCAACATTCATCTATTTGTGTCAATAATGTATATTTTTCGAGCTGTCGTGTTAAACCTGGTTGCAAAGATTCTAAAAATGCTTCTTTTAAGTCATAGCTAATATAAATTTGCTCTTGAAATAATGCAGTAATTTCTTCTTGTGTTAATTGATTTAGGTTTTGTTCTGTAAAGATATTTTTGATATTTAATAATTTGCATAATGCATCAATAATTTCTTCTTTATTGGTATTATTTACTTCACTTTGTTGATTGTAATAACCGACAAGTTCACTAATTGTGATTTCAGCATAACCTAATATATGATTTCTTAAACTTCCTGTTTCTAGAATTCTTCTTCTTTCACCATAAATTGCTTTTCGATGATCATTTAATACCTGATCATAGTCAAAAACGTGTTTTCTAATGTCATAGTAATAAGATTCAACTTTTTGTTGAGCTGTTTCAAGAAAGCCTGTTAAAATACTTGATTCTATAGGAATATCATCTTCTAGCTGTAGCTGATTCATAACGTTAACAATTCTATTTCCACCAAAGTTTTTTAGTAGTTTATCATCTAGGCTCAAAAAAAATCGAGAAGAACCTGGATCACCTTGTCTACCAGACCTTCCTCGTAGTTGGTTATCTATTCTTCTTGAATCATGGCGTTCGGTGCCAATAATATGCATTCCGCCTTTTTTTATAACTTCTTTTTTTTCTTCAGCTAGATATTGTTCATAATGTTCTAATATTGTATTAAATAATATTTGGATAGAAGAATCATTTTTTATTAACTGATTTTTCCTGTTTTTTATTGCAATTTTTACTTTATTCTGAATGTCTTCTTTTGTTATGCTAGATAGATCGTTTTCTGATATGCTATCAATAAGAATTGTCTTTGTGTCTTCATCTAATTTGGAGTAATTTTCGATATTTTGTTCTAAGATTTCATCAGAAAACCTTGTCTTATTATTTAGTTGTTCTAATATGGTATATAGACTTTTTTTAGTTAATTCTAAGCTATTTCCCCCTAAAACAATATCTGTTCCTCTCCCTGCCATATTTGTAGCAATTGTTACAGCTTTCTTTCTACCAGCTTGTGCGATTATATCGGCTTCCCTTATTGCGTTCTGAGGTTTGGCATTTAATACGTTGTGTGGAATGTTACATTCTTTTAATAAATATGAAACTAATTGTGAATTACTAATACTAGTTGTGCCGATAAGTGTTGGTCTGCCCTGAGAATACATTTCACGACATTCTAAAACAACAGCCTTCCATTTAGAATATTGATTTTTGTATAACAGGTCCGTTAGATCGCGCCTAATCATTTTCTTATTAGTTGGAATCACTGTTACATTCATTTTATAAATTTTTTCAAATTCAAATTCTTCAGTTTTTGCAGTGCCGGTCATTCCAGATATTTTAGGATATAGTAAAAAGAAATTTTGATATGTAATTGATGCTAAAGTTTGCATCTCTTTTTGAACTATAAGACCTTCTTTTGCTTCAATAGCTTGGTGTAATCCTTCACTCCATCTTCTACCTTGGCTAACTCTTCCTGTAAATTCATCTACTATGACAACCTGTTTTTCGATTATTAAATAATGGGTTCCTATGTTATATAGCTCTTTAGCTTTTAAACTATTCATCAAATAGGGAGCCCAAGGATCTTGCAAATCGTATATATTTTTTATTCTTAGCAGTTTTTCTATTTTAGATATGCCATTTTCTGCCAATGTGACATTTTTTTTCTTGTAGTCAACTTCATAATCATCATTGATTGATAGTGATTGTACTAATTGGGCTGTGACCTCGTATTTATTATTATTTGACTCAGCTTCACCACCTATAATTAAAGGAGTTCGTGCTTCGTCTATAAAAATAGAATCCACTTCGTCTACTATCGCATAGGAAAAAGGGCGGTGAACTATATCAGATGCTATTAGTGCCATATTATCTCTTAAATAGTCGAATGCAACCTCGCTATTAGTAACATAAGTTATATCATATTTGTAGTTTTTTTGTCTTGCTGCTTGACTCATTTTTTCTTGAATCAAGCCAACTGACAAACCTAAATAATTATAAATTTGACCTATAGTTATGGAGTCTCTTTTTGCCAAATAATCATTTACTGTTATAATATGAACGCCTTTTCCTGTTAATGCATTTAAGTAAGCTGGTAAGGAAGCAGCTAAGGTTTTTCCTTCACCTGTTTTCATTTCTGCTATTTGTCTTTTATGCAAAGCTATTCCAGCCATGAGTTGCACGTCATATATTTGTAAATTAAGGGTTCTACTGACTGCTTCTTTTACAACAGCAAAGGCTTCTGGTAAAATCTCATCTAAAGTTGATCCACAATTTATTTTGTGTTTCATTTCCACTGTTTTGTCTTTTAAATGACTGTGAGGTAAATCCTTTAAAAATTTTTGACAGTCATTAATTTGATTGACTATTCTTTGGTATTCTTCGATTTGTTTCTGGCTGTTCGATTTAAAAATACTTTTTAGCATAATGTTTTATACTATGTTGATGAAATTTTTTATGAAGTTATTTTTTATTTATATATTATTTCATAGTCTAGTTTATTTAATGCGACTATGAAATAATTAGTGAATGTGTAATATCTAGTGCCTAGTGCTATATACTCTGTTTAACTTTTGACTCTTTTATTGCATCAATAATTTGATTAGGATGTATAACCGTTGCTTGTTCTAGCTTTCCATTATAAGGTGTTGGTATATCTTGAGATGATAATCTTACAACTTTAGAATCGAGTTCATCAAAAAAATCTTCATTGATTCTAGCTATTAATTCAGCACCGATTCCTCCAGTCTTCATGCACTCTTCAACAATAATTACTCTATGTGTTTTCTTGATAGAATCTCCTATTGTTTTCATGTCTAATGGTTTTAAGGAAATCAAGTCAATAATTTCTGGATCATACCCCTCCTTTACAACGCTATTGGCAGCTTGTACTACATGATGTCTCATTCGTGAATATGTTAGAATTGTGACGTCTTTTCCTTTTCTGACAATCTCTGCTTTGTCTAAAGGTAGTAAATAGTCTGTGTCAGGGATTTCTTCTTGTAGATTATACAATAGTACATGTTCAAAAAAAATTACAGGGTTATTATCTCTAATAGCTGATTTTAATAATCCTTTCGCATTATAAGGAGTAGAACATGCTACAATTTTTAAGCCAGGAATTGCTTGGAAATATGCTTCTAAGCGTTGTGAATGTTCAGCCCCTAGTTGTCTACCCACTCCTCCAGGTCCTCTAATTACTATTGGAATTTTAAAATTTCCACCAGATGTATATCTCATCATTCCAGCATTATTAGCTATCTGATTGAAAGCTAACAGTAAGAAACTCATATTCATGCCTTCCACTATAGGTCTAAGGCCAGTCATTGCTGCTCCGATTGATTAAATAGATTTTTTTTGATAATCTTTTAATAAAACCACACGTTTTAAATATTTAAAATATGGCTTAATCTTTTTTCAAGCAACTAATTTAAAATTTGTGAAAGTAGTTGTTTGGTTATTAGTCTCTGCTTCTAATATTAAATGTTTGCAGAATCAATAGAGTTGAAAAAAATCAATCTCTAGTATGATTAAGTATCCTTTGACATATCGCATCAACATTGATTAGCTTTTACTTCGACATTATATGATAAGCTTAAAATTTTTATCGCTATATATATGCTTTTTGCGTATACAGCATTAATGTTGTTTATTCTATATAAAAAACTAATATATGTAAAGAATTTTATCGCAATTACCTAAGCCAGTAAAACTATTTTCTGCAATGGGAGTGTCCAGTATTCTTAAGTCTCCGTATTTTGCATGTAGATCTTTTGTTACTTTATAGGATCCACCATAATGTCCAACATCTTCGCCTATTACACACACACAATCGTCCTTTTCCATTTCTTCATCTGTTGCTAATCTTAGTGCATCAAACATGAAAACTTTAGCCATATTATTGATTCCCTTTCACTTAGATATAATTATTCTTCAGCCAGTAAATATTTATGTAGGTCTTCCACTTTTGGTTCTGGACTGGCAATTGCAAATTCTACAGCATCAGCGATATTATCTTTTACACGTTTTCTTATTTTATCTAGTTCTTCGCTATTACTAATTTTTTTATTAATGATATACTTTTCTAAAGCCTTGATTGGATCCCTTGCAATCCAAGCTTCTTTTTCTTGTGCAGAGCGTAATTCATCTGGGTCGGCTAGCGAATGACCTCTGAATCGATAAGTTAAGGCTTCTATTAAGGTTGGTCCTTCTCCTTTTCTTGCTCGATCTATGGCGTCTATAGCCGCCGATCTTACTGCTAATACATCCATACCGTCTACTTCTACACCGGGTAATCCAAAAGCTTTTGCCTTTTTGTAGATTTCCGGACTAGAAGATGCTCTGTGGTGTGCCATGCCTATAGCCCATTGATTATTTTCTACAACAAATATAATCGGAAGTTTCCATAAAACGGCCATATTTAAACATTCAAAAAACTGTCCGTTATTGCTTGTACCATCCCCAAAAAATGAAACAGAAACAGCTAATGGACCAGAATTTTTTAGGACTTGTTTTCTATATAAACTTTGGAAAGCAGCCCCTGTTGCTACAGGTATTCCTTCACCTATGAATGCAAAGCCACCTAAAAAATTATGCGGTTGTGAAAAAATATGCATAGATCCCCCTCTGCCTTTACTGCATCCGGTTTCTTTACCGAAAAGTTCGGCCATAACTTCTCGAGAAGAAACTCCTTTACTAAGAGCGTGTACATGGTCTCTATAAGTACTGCATACATAATCTGCTGTATTAAGTGCTTTTATAATACCGGTTGATACAGCTTCTTGTCCGCTATATAAATGAACAAAACCAAACATTTTTCCTTTATAGTACATTTGAGCACACATATCCTCAAATAGTCTTCCTAGAAGCATATCTTCAAATAGTTCTAATATTACGTCATCATTAAATGAAGCAATATTTGTGTTTGTTACAGAAATAGCTGTGTCTTGCATGATATTTTGCCTATAATTTTATTAAATTTGTAGCATTGATAATTTCTTATCTAATATAAGCTGATATTTTTCTTAATTGCTACCTGCAAAGATCAGTTCTGGAAATTGAGCTTGAACCTTAGATAATGGTTGTTTTTTACCTTGTTCTTGCCAATAAGTGATGATTTCAGTTGTTTTATTGAGTAAGTCAACCTTATCTCTTTCTGAAATCCAAGGTTTTGATTCTAATTCAGCTTTAAGTTGTTCCCACGCATCGTTTCTAGGCCAAAAAAAATAAGAGGTTAAAGGACTGGTACCATTTCCTATTATTTGGTCAACAGCTATGGCAACATTATTCTCTAGCCATAAAATTTTTAATGTGAATTTTGACACTTTTTTACTCCGTCATTTATTATTACTTTTAAATTATTTTTGCTTTCAGTAGCATGTCTTTTACAGTTGATGTAGGTTGAGCGCCACAATTAAGCCATTTACTGATTGATGTATTGTCTAATCTGATCTCCTTTGTCATTGGATTATAAAAACCAACTTCTTGAATAGGTCTGCCGTTCCGTCGTGCTGAAGATTTGATAACTACTATTCTATAACTAGCCAATTTTTTTCTTCCAAATCTTTTCAATCTAATTTTTATCATATTTTTTTATTACTATCTTTAAATTAGTTAGTAGTTTATCTTACAATTATCGAACGATAAAGTCAATTTTCGTGATTAATACTAGCTTATTTAATTAGCTTTTTTACTCTCTTGTTTTTGTATAATTTTTGCACCTATCATTTCGGAATTACTTTTTCCTGGAGCGACCATTGGATAGCAGTTTTGTTCTTCTAAGACTTGGAAATCAGCAAGTACAGGACCTTCATGGTCCATAATCTCTTTCATTGCAGTTTCGACTTTATTACTTTCTGTCACTCTTACTGATTTTATATTATAAGCATCTGCTAAAGTTCTTAGGTTAGGTGCGCCTTTCTCCATATTAGAATGAGAATATCTGCCATTGTAAAATGCTTCTTGCCATTGTCTTACCATACCTTGCCAATGATTATTTATTATAATTATTTTGATATTCAAGTTGTATTGTGCTATAGTACCTAATTCTTGAAGATTCATTTGAAAACTTGCATCTCCACTAATACATATGACTTGTTGTTTAGGATGTGCGACTTGTGCTCCAATCGCAGCTGGCAACCCAAATCCCATTGTTCCTAAACCTGCACTGGATACCCATCTTCGAGGCATGGTTTTTATAAATTGTGCTGCCCACATTTGGTGCTGTCCTACATCTGTTGTGAAGTACGCTTGATTGGTGTGATTATTTAGTGAATTTATTGTTTCTTGAGGAGAAATACCTTGAGCATTACTCGGAATAATTAAAGGATATTCTTCTTTCCATGCTTCTATTCTTTCTACCCAAGATCCAGAACGTTCTCCTACTTCTGGAGATAACTTATCTAGTTCTACTAATAATGCCTCACAGAAATTTCTAATATCGCCTACTATTGCGACTTGCGGAATCCTGTTTTTTCCGATCTCAGCTGGATCAATATCTACATGAATCACTTGTGCGTTACATGCAAATTCATCTAATTTACCTGTAACCCTATCATCAAATCTGGCTCCTAACGCAATTAAGACGTCACATTCGCTTACAGCAAAATTAGCATACGCTGTTCCATGCATTCCAAGCATTCCTAAAGATAATTCTTGATTTTCATCAAAAATTCCTTTTCCCATTAATGTTGTTGTTATTGGAATTTGGTATGTACTGACTAATTTAGAAATTACATCGTGTGCATTCGATATAACTGCTCCACCGCCTACATATAGCAATGGTTGACTAGCTTTTTGTATTAACTTTGCTGCAGATGTAATTTGTCGAAAACTACTGTTTAGTAGAGGTCTGCATCCAGGTAAATCTACCCGACTCGGTTCAACAAATTTATATTGAAACTTTTCAAGACCCACATCTTTTGGAAAATCTATTAAAACAGGACCAGGCCTACCACTTCCTGCAATGTAGAATGCTTCTGCTACTATTCTACTAATATCTCTTGGATCACGAATCACATAAGAGTGCTTGACTATGGGAAGTGTAATCCCAAAAATATCAACTTCTTGAAAAGCATCTGTTCCAATAAATGCTCTTCCCACTTGCCCCGTAATTGCTATCATAGGAACAGAATCTATTTGAGCAGTTGCTATTCCAGAGACTAAATTTGTTGCTCCTGGCCCAGAAGTTGCAAAGCAGACGCCTATTTTTCCAGTTGTCCTCGAATAAGCGTCGGCAGCATGAGCTGCGGCTTGTTCATGTCTTACTAATATGTGTTGCAGTAAGCCCTTTGTCTCCCAAGAATAAAGCTCATCATATATGGGAAGTATAGCTCCCCCTGGATACCCAAAAATGTGCTTTACGTTATGTCTTACTAAACTGTCCATTAAGGCAAAAGCCCCTGTTGCGTCTTTTACTTCTTGATTTTGTGATAACATTTTGCTATATGTGATTATTATAAAATATTTGCAGCTTCTTTGATACCTAGCATTGCCTGTAATATTTGGTACATTGAGATAAGCACCAAGACAGAACTACCTAATACTAAGCTCATAAAAAAAGGTTTCCTCTTTAGAGCAATAAAAGGACTGAGTATTATAAAAATTAATCCTGCTACAGAAGAGATGAAAAATCTAGCTAGTTGTAGAACATTTTCCCAGAAAGTAGGCATATCAACTATATTTATATTATTTTTTTTATTATTGGGTAGACTTTCTATTTGAGATCTATTATTATTATTCTGCATACACAAATGGCTCAGTAGCTCAGAGGTTAGAGCAGGGGACTCATAAGCCCAAGGTCGCAGGTTCAAATCCCGCTTGAGCCATGGTTTTGTTATAGGTTGTCTTTTTTTTAGGGAGAGGTGGCCGAGTGGTTGAAGGCGGCAGATTGCTAATCTGTTGTACGGTTCTTCCGTACCGAGGGTTCGAATCCCTTCTTCTCCTAGATGATAAGTTCTTATTGACATTTCTTACATATTGTGATTATAATTCGATTATTGGGACTGTAGTTCAACTGGTTAGAGCACCGCCCTGTCACGGCGGAAGTTGCGGGTTCGAATCCCGTCAGTCTCGTTTTCTTATTAATTTGACGAGTTTTTCTATTTGTGTGATAATTATGAATGTATAAATATAAATTATTGTTATTTACACAATCATTGTAATTAGACTTTATACTATTAAACTTCTTAATTAAAATACTTGAACAAGTAAATGGCTAAAAATAAAGGTGCTCGCATTGTTATAACCTTAGAATGTACGCAGTGTAGAATAGTTCCTGCTACTAATAAGCGTAGCTTAGGGTGTTTTAGATATACTAGTACAAAAAATAGAAGAAATACTACTAGTCGTCTAGAAATGAAAAAATTTTGCCCTCATTGTAATACACATTCTCTTTTCAAAGAGCTTAAATAAGATCCGATATTGAAAATAATAATATGAATAATTATCGTAAAAAAGTTTCATCTCTTAACACTAGTGAAGAGATTGATTATAAGGACGTCGACTTACTTAAAAAGTTTGTTGCAGAGCAAGGTAAGATTTTACCAAGAAGATTGACTGGTTTAACTGTAAAACAACAAAAAAAAGTAGCAAAAGCAATAAAAACTGCAAGGATGCTTGCATATTTGCCGTTTGTTAGTCAGGATATTATAAAAATCAATTAATTCTTTATTTAATTTAATTAAGTAAAGAATTTTTTATTAAAGTTTTTGTTTTTGCTCTATTAGTTCGAAAGATCTTATTATATTTCCACTTTCCCAATCTTGAAAGTCTTCTATGAAAAGTCCACACTCTTGTTGTGCTTCAATCTCGAGAACATCGTCTTTTACTTTTTTTATTGAATCCAAATTACCACTATATATTTGTATATTTTGTTTATACACCTTCACTAATGTATCTTTTCTAAGCTTACCAGAAGTAACATAGCATCCAGCTATGACGCCTCTTGATAGATTAAAAGTAGCTTTAATTTCTCCAGAACCAATTTCGTTTTCTAAATATTTGGGTTCTAACATAGCAATCATTCGGCTTTCCAAATCTTCTATTAAATCATATATAACACTGTAATTTGTGATTTCTACTTTATTTTTTGAGGCTATGCTTTTAGCTCCCTGATTGATATTAACATCAAAAGCAAAGACAACTGAATTTGTTGATATTGCTAAATTTACATCATTTTCTGTGATTTCTCCAGCTGAAGCTATAAGCATTTCAACTTGTATTTTTTCTTGCGGTATGTTTTTTATAGAATACAGTAAGCTTTCTAAAGAACCTTGAGTATTGGTTTTTAGAATAATTTGAATATTTTTGTTGGCGGTATTTATACCATATTCTAAAGGAACATAGTTGTTTCTTGTTTGTTGACTTAACTGAATAGAATCTTTTTCTTTAAAAAGTGAGATGGCCTTTTTTGCTTCTTTTTCAGAAGGAAAAACACTAAAGTTTTCTCCGATATCAGCAATACCAGAGAGTCCAGATACTTTTACAATAGAAGAAGGTCCAGATGCTTTTATTTTGTGTTTAGTAGTATTAATGATGCTTCTTGTTTTGCCTATGATATTACCACATACAATTATATCTCCTATTTTTAATTTTCCGTCTTGTATTATTACAGTAGCAACATGTCCTTGGTTTTTGTCTATATACGATTCAATTACAGTTCCTTCAGCAGGTTTTTCGAAATCTGCTTTTAGATCTTGAATATCTGATAATATGATTATGTTTTCTATCAATTGACTGATATTCGTTTTTGAGATAGCGCTAACAGGAATTATGGGCGTTTCTCCTCCCCAATCTTCCGCGACTACATTGTATTTAGCTAATTGCTCTTTTATAAATTCTATGTTACTTGTTTCTTTGTCTATTTTTGTGATAGCAACTATCATTGCTAAATTAGATTTTTGAATATATTTCAAAGCTTCTTCTGTTTGTGGCTTTATACCGTCATCAGCAGCAATTATTAAAATAGCAATATCTGCGAGTTGTGCGCCCCTTGCTCTCATTGCAATAAAAGCTTCGTGTCCAGGTGTGTCCAAAAACGTTATACGTTTTTCTTCTGAGTTATGGACTACATTTACTTCGTAAGTTCCAATGTTTTGTGTTATTCCTCCGGCTTCACTTTCTGTTATTTTGTTACTATCACTTCTAATTGCATCTAAAAGTGTAGTTTTTCCGTGATCTACATGCCCCATTATTGTCACGATCGGAGCTCGTTTTTTAACGAATTTACTATCTTTATATTTTATGCTTGTATCTATATCAGTAGTTTTATGATTTGTTTCTTCAATTTGTTCTATTTTGTCGTTTATTTTTATATTAAAATTGTTAAGAACTAGAGTTGCTGTTTCTAAATCTATAACTTGATTAATGTTGACTATAGTACCTTGTATGAAAAGAAATTTAATTATCTCTTCATGAGAGATTTGAGTTAATTCTGACAGATTTTGTATCGAAACAGCTCCTTTTAATTGGACTTCAGAAGGAGGTAGAATTTCTTTTACAGGCTGTACTGATGTCTGCTTTTTGTTAGCTTTATAGTTGCCTTTTTTTCTATTTTTTTTACTGTGAGTTCTTGTCTCTGTAATTTTTTCTGGTTTTGGAGGTCGAGCAATTGAAAGATTCAAATTTGGATCATTATCGATTTTATAATAATGATTTTTTATTTCATTGAAATTTTCTTCTTCGTTTAAGAATAATTTATTTCTGCTTTTTCTTTTTTGTTTGATTTTACTTTTTTTAGAATCTATGTTTTCATCTAAAGCTTTAGGTAATGACTTGTATTTTTTTTCTGCTTTTGGGTTTGTTCCACTGTCTACTTTGAATTTATTGTCTTCGAAGTTATTTTCAATCTTTTTGATAACTAAGGGTGAAGTTAGCTTAATGATGGAATTCTCGTTTTTTCTTAATGGCTTTATCATCATAGGATTTTTTAATTCTATGATCTGTTCTCCTTCTTTTTGATCTGAATTATGTACTGGCATAATGAAATGGATTGTAGTGTAAATTTAATGTGTTTATTGCAATGAGTATTACAACATTATATGCTTATTCAATTTTAATTTCTGAGACAAAAGAAATCAGAACACAGTGATCTTCTCTTTTTATAATACTTTTGGTTAGTTTTAGGTTTTTGTTAATGAACCAGATCTTCTCTTCAATTGCAAATCTTTTATGCTTAATTAGTATTTTTAGTACATTTCCAATTAATTGAAACTCTCCTATAGTATTTTGATTATTCTTATTTGTACCTATTTTGTAAATTATACCGTCAGATTTTGAATCATGTTGTTCTATATAAGTTAGTACAGAAGAAGCTTCTCTGCGACCTTTTTCAGAGGTAATGTTATACGCTTGAATTTTATTTGTCGTCGATAAGTTTTCATATTTATTGTTATTTAATAAATTGAGAATAGATGTATGATCCTCTATCTTTTTTATAAAAGTTTTTGTTGTACTGGTGGTATGTTTTTTTGAGCTCGGGTTGTATGAAGTTTTTTGTGTTAACCAATTTCCTAAGTTCATTGTGAAGAAATTGTCTATATCGATACAGCTTTCTTGATTTTTTGGAATCATTTGTTTAATTGTTTGAACTTAAAACTAATTTTTGTATTGTCTAGAAATCTAAATTTAGACTCACTTTTCTTAAGTAAATTTTTATGATTTGCTATATTTGTGAGTTCGTTAGTATACATTCAGTATACTGTATGAACTCAAACTTTTCTTTTTTTGTGGAACTGGATTTGACATTAGTATAACACAAAAAAGTTGTACTAGTTTAGATTTTGTTTACGAGTTTATCTTTGATTAATTGTGGGAAAATTTAGTTTTTCTTATTGCTGTTCACGTAAATTATTTTTACTATCTAAGCTTTTTTCCAGTTTTTAGAAAAAACTGGAAAAGGTAAATATGTTATAAATATTAATTATCTGTTAACTATTTTTCTACATTATCATTGTTTTCTAAGTTACACATATTAACGTAGTTACAATCTAAATAATAGAAAATAGCTTCATCTAGACATCCTGCTGACCATCCTACAGGTCTTGTTTCTTCGTAGTTGTAAAGTTCATTGCTTTCTGCGTCTAGATTAGTATTATTGTTAATATTTTGTGTCATATGAGAATTCCTCCAAATTTGTTTTGTTTATTTATGTGATTGAGCAACCTAGTTTTAGATTACTGAAGAAAATAGCATTTTGTTGATTTCTTCGTATTATGGCACAGTAAGTAGTGAAGCTTTATGATTACTTCACTCTTGATATAAGGCTTTCCATATATTATGGATAGTGCTTTAAAAAAAGTCAAGCAGAAAAGAAATCTCCAAGTAATAAGAAAGTTTTGTAATTTTTGTTTATTATAGAAAATACTAAACTTTTTAGCTATTTTTGTTTTTATTCTTATAAAATATAGCGGGTAACGGGAATCGAACCCGTGAATCCACCTTGGCAAGGTGGTGTTTTACCTCTAAACTATACCCGCTTATTCACTAATAGATATAGTAACTAATAATCCATAAATTTACAAACAATAAACCAAGTTTTATTTAAAAGAATAGAACTTGGTTGTATTGTTTGTAACTATGTGGCAAAGGAATTAATCACTCCTGTAAAAATGATTAGTCCCGCCCATAAGCCAGCCCCTGTGAAAACTAAGTTTTTTGATTGTTCCCACTGACCTGGAGAAGCTAGTATTACTGGAATTGCTACCGTTAACAGTGTTGATATTACAACAATAGTTAAAACAAGTAGTTGTAGTGCTATATTGATTAACATTATCTTTCCTTATTTGTTTTTTTTATCAAATCGGTATGTAAATATAATAAAATATTTTTTATAGTTTAAGTTATATTTTTATTATTTCTTGATATATTATATCACTTAAAACAATTGTTGAAAATTTAACTTTTTTACATAAACTTTAAGATAGTTGCTATTATTAAACACATACACGATTATTTATAATATAATAAATGATTAGTAGCGAGAATATCTTATGTAAAGAATATTATATATTTAGATCAGAAGATAATTAAATTGTTTACTATACAAAAATTCGACATTTTTAAAAAAGGATTCTTAAAATATGGACACAACATTGTTGCTAAGTAAATTGCCTGAAACATATGCCATGTTTAAACCTTTAATTGATATTTTGCCAGTAATCCCGGTTTTCTTTCTTTTATTGGCTTTTGTTTGGCAGGCAGCTGTAGGTTTTCGTTAAAATTACAATACTAATAAGATATGGTTTGTGTTTGTTTAAACCGAACCTTTTTTATCTATTATTAAGAACAGATAAAGAATTGATAATTGCTTAGAAATATAGTAAGCTGGTACAATTCTTTTAGATATAATTCATCAAATTACATACAGAGACTCTTTATTATGGTAGAACCTCTTTTAGTTTTATGCTTATTGTATAAAAATAATATACAACTTAATTGTTAATAAGTGTTTTATTCTGTAAGATTGTTCAGTTTTAAATCAGTGTTTGAAGCCTGATCTTATTGTTACTTTTGTTTATATTTCTTACAGTGATGCTAATTTTCATATTCTTTTAATTGTTTTATACTATTCATCATAATTGTTCTTTTGTGATCAAAAAAGATGCTCACCAAATATTTATCATGAATATCATTCATGTTAGTAAGTTTGAGTGAACTATTCTACGAATTTAGCTTTGTAGATAATTAGCTGTACTCAATTTATTTTGACTTTACAGTTTATCTTGAAGACATTAATGTCTATCTGATTCTGGTATTATATTAGGATTAATTCCTATTTCGTTAGCTGGTTTACTCGTTGCAGCATATTTACAGTTTCGTAGAGGAAATCAATTGGGATTGTAAATAGTTTGCTTCAATATTGCGATTAATTACAAATCTTTTAGCAAACTTACATATTGAAATTGCTTTGAATTGCAATAAATAGTCTTTAATTTACTTTGCTTAGGACGTTTAACAACTTATAATTTGACTTTAAATAATGTTTACACTAAAAATTTTCGTATATACAACTGTGATATTCTTTATATCTTTGTTTGTTTTTGGTTTTCTTTCAAATGATCCGTCTCGAAACCCTAATCGTAAAGATTTGGAATAATACAATAATTTATTATTAAGATCTTCCTTTATATATATTCTAAAATGTAGAGGGAGAATAAAATTTATTAACTGCTAAAAAATAACAATTATGAATGACATATATAATGATTCAGAAATGACCATTGCTGAACATTTTCAAGAACTACGACAAAGAGTTTTGTTTTCTATTATAATTTTTGTTATAGCTACTATCGTAAACTTTGCTTACATTGAACCAATAGTAGCTTTTCTACAACTTCCAGCTGACGGCATTAAGTTTCTGCAACTTGGACCAGGAGAATATTTTTTTTCTACTATGAAAATATCTTTTTACTTAGGTCTCATATTGTCCAGTCCTTTTTTTGTTTACCAATTGATTTTATTTATTACCCCTGGACTTACCAGTAAAGAACGTTTAATTATTATTCCTTTACTGATTGCTTCGGTTTCATTGTTTCTTTTTGGCCTTGCTTTTTCTTATTTTATATTAATTCCAGCAGCCCTAAAGTTTTTGATTAGTTATGGTGCTGATTTAGTTCAGCCACTTTGGTCTTTTGAACAATATTTTGATTTCATCTTAGTTCTATTAATCAGTACAGGTTTAGTGTTCCAAATACCAATTCTTCAAGTAGTTTTGGGTTTGCTTAGATTCTGCTCTAGCTCTCAAATGCTTGCTATTTGGAGATATATATTAGTTTTATCAACTATTATTGGTGCAGTTCTAACTCCTTCGACTGATCCTATTACTCAATTAGCGATGTCGTGTGCTGCTTTGGCTCTTTATTTTATTGGTATTTTTTTAATGTATAGTGTCGAGATCTATTTTTTGAAAGATACTAACTAGTATTAAGTTTTTTTATGGACAATAGTACTAGATAACACTTCTATGATTCTAAAGTATATTGTCATTTCAGAACGATCGCTAATACTGAGTTCTATTCTAATTGGTGGTAAACGATGAATAGAAGTTTTTAGTTGATAGCCGATACCACCATTCAGCCTATGATTTTTTTGTTCATTATCTGCTGTTTTTGCAACAGTATTAAAAATGTCTGTATTTCTATAAAACACGAGCCTTTTACCTGAATAAATATAATTACAAAACAAAAATGCAGAATGATTTAGAGGAGTACCTAAATGATATTCAAATCGACTTCTATATAATAATTTCGGAAAATTTGGTATCCTACTTTTATCTTTTATAGTGTAATCTGGAAATTTTATCTCAAATTTTTCATTCCAAGGAAAAAACGTTGATGATCCAAATAAACGACCTATTTCTAAATCAAAGAAAGAAAATTGATGATTAAATATTTTTATTGTTTTTTTTAAATCAAAATTATTATAAAATGTATATTTTAAAATTGTCCTTTGAGAAAATTTTTTATAATGATTTGTTAGCTTATGTGTTGATTGGTTGTAATATGGTATTGAATATTTGGATAAAACCATGAAATTGCTACCTGTTTTGGACCAGTTAATATCGTGGTTATAGCTAAATTTATATTTCAACTTAGTATCGATAGATATAAAATTAGAATGTGTACTGTGGACTAAATGTGAATTACTATATGAAAATCCTTGCAAATTAATTTTTAAATTTTTTAAATTTTTATTTTCTCCACTAAATAAAAATTCCGATCTTTTTTTTATGCTTGTTCTTCTTTGTTCGATAGATTCTAGTCTAAATGTTTCTTTTAAACTCCAGTTATTGTTTATTTGTATTCTTAATTTAGCCTTCAGTGTTTGCATTTTTGATAATGAGTCTAAAAAAATAAATTTGTGATTAAATATTTGACTTAGTAAATCGGTTACTTTTTTGTGGTTAGAAAAAAAAGATTGTCGTAGAAATTTAAATTTTATTAAACTATTTTGTTTACTATATAAGCCAATCCATGGTTTACAATATGTCAATATTAGATTTTTATAGACACTTGGAACTTTGAAGCGAATTTTTAGATACTCTCTCTGTTTACCAATATTTTGTATATTATAGTTTACTCCCAAACTATTGCTATTAATAAAATGAACAGGTTGAGAATACCATTCATATAAGTCGCTGAGGGAAAATAAATGTTGTTGTGTTAATATTTTATTAATAATTCTTTGAGAATTATAATTATCCAGTTGAATATTACTTTTATTTTTTATATTTGTTAAATATTCCTCTGGTTTAAAACTTTTTTCCAGTCTTTGAGGATGAGGATAAATGATTTCTTTAAAAAGTTTATTTATTGAATTAAAAATTTTTGATTCAATGGTTTCTACAATACCAGGGCTGAAGTTTGTATTTTTGCCAACCAAAAATGTAGTTTTATCTGGTAATTCATATATTGAAAATAATAAATCTAACTGCTGTGGCTTCTTTTTTGATTTCAACACTGTATAGTCGCAGTTTTCAAAAGCTTGTTTTTGTTTCAATTCGTTCAATTTTGCTTCAATATCGTTATAGTTGAGTCTTGTTTTCTCTTTAATGTCTAAAAAATTTCTTATTGTGTTTAATATAAGTTCATTTTTTGTTGTAGATTCTTCTGTCTGACCAATAAATTTAAAATGTATTGAGTTGATTATGCCTTCATTAATTTCGATTTCTATAGACTGTTTATCATTTTGTGTTACTTGTATGTTAACCCATTGATAACCCTTTTCGTAATACCATTTGTAAATATTTTTAAGTGCTTCATTTATTAATCTAAAGTTTTGAGGTTTTCCAATTTGTTGGTTAAACAAATTATAGATAATCTTTTCTGGAATAATTAGATGCTTATTTTTTTTAATATTTATATATTTTAGAGGATACATACTCTGACATTCTATTGTGACAGTTTGTTGCCTTTTTATGATTTTACTTTTTATATTTATGCTATAAAAGTATCCAGATGTTTTCATCCGAGTAAGCAATTTATTAATTTCTTGTTGCCCAATTTCTTGATCACTTTGTTCTAACTCGTCGATAGCGAACATGTCTCTAATAAATTGGTTGAGCTTACTAGTTCCTTTATCGACTATAATGATTTTTTTTTGAATCTGATATTTTGACTTTTTTTCTATTTTTGATGTTTGAAAATAATTATAGGATGATTGTGGAATGATTAATGGTGGATATGTTAAGTAAGATTTTTGTAAGATAAAAATAGCAATCATCATGTTATTTATTATTAGTTTCATAATAGTAGTGTTAATATTATGTAGATATTAAGAAACAGATTATAAAAGCGATCAACATTATTAATAATTTATTGCTAAAAAATAGCATCTTTTGTATGGTTAAGTTACTATATTGAGCTTTTGTTAATTTGCTACTATTTAGCTGTGCCGACATCATAATTTCTTTTTTTAAATTATATTTTTTTCTTATGCTATATGAAAATAATAAATTGAATATTTTATTTTGATAAAAAAAATGTTTGACTGTGTGGTCTGACGATCTTCCTTTTAATGTTATTATTAGCTGTTTCATTTGTTCTGAAATAAGCACATGAATTTGAGATGAAAAAGTGAAAACTAAGTTTATATCGCTATTGATTGAAGTAGGAATCCAAGTTTTTTTTAATAAATGTAGTAGAGTTTTTGGCTGTATCGAGAAAACCAATAACTTGCTGATTATTATTGACACTAGTGATGCTATTTCTATCTTGTATATTGATCTTAAACAACTTTCTCTTATATTTTCTATGAGTGCTTTAATTTTTATTTCTTGAAGACTCTTATTATTTTTATTTAATTCTACTAAAATATTTGGACTGGAAGAAAATAAGATATTGTTTACTACTGTAATAGACTCTTTTTTGTTGCTTAGCATAAACACGACTACTAAAAAAGTAAATTTAATAATGATAACATTAGCAGAAAATTGTTTATATGAAATATATTTCGATGCATATATTTTATGCGATATTAATAATAAAAAAAACATAAAAAATATTATTGAACTTATGTTCATTGGCCTATAGAGAGCTACTATAGCTATAGAGCTAATTAACTTTATACCATATGACAATTCGGTATATATTATTTTACTCGTTTTATGTTTTACTGAGAGAAATTTTGGGATAGATACTGAAAAAAAAGTCTGTACCATAAAAGTGATTGGAGAAATGTGAGTTATAATATATATATTGATCTACGTAAATTGCGTCCTTAGTTCAGTTGGTAGAACGTAGGTTTCCAAAACCTAGTGTCGAGGGTTCAAGTCCTTCAGGGCGTGTTATTGTCAGTGAACTCAGCGAAATTATTGTTGAACTTTAGCGTTACTTTTCCAGTAGGTCCGTTTCTGTGTTTTAGAATTGCCACTTCTGCTAATCTATTATTTGCTTTTTCTGTATTGTAATAGTCCTCTCTGTAAAGCATGCAGACCAAGTCCGCATCTTGTTCAATTGAATTATGTACTACGATATTATTTGCTATAAAGTTATAAATCTTATTCATTTCTAAATCAAACAAGTTATCTTTTTTGTAAATATATATTGATTCAATTTTTTCAAATTGTATTTGTAAAAAATGAGATTTTGTGGTCCAATACTGTATGTTTTTTTGTTTATAATTTTTTGCTAAAGCTAAACTATCATTCGAATGAACAGTATTTAAGGCTTTCCATCCTTTTTTTGTTAATATTCGGTGGTTGCCACTAGCTTCTAACCAATATCCACTACCTGTTAGTAAATGATATCTAATTTTGTTGTTCTTTTTATATATTTTTTTTATAGATGATAATATAATACTAGAATTGCTGTTGAGTGCAAATGCTGTTGCTTGAATTTTCAGGTTAATATTCTTAATTTTTACATATTTTTTTGTAAAATCCACATAACTTTGAGAAGAAAGACAGCCGCTTTCTCTGAGATCAGCTAATATTGGTCTTTTATTAGTTCTAGACTCGAGATTTCTACTTAGTTGCGACAGGACTAGTAGTGGAATATTGAATTCTCTTGCTATAATCTTAAGAGATCTCGTTATAGAAGATAATGCTTGGTATCGATTTTCATTTTTTTGATCATCTTCTATGAGCTGCAGATAATCAATTACAACGGCATTTAATCGTCCATTACGTTGTAATATTTGATAAATTTTGCTTCTCAATTTTGAAATTGTAATTTTTGGAGTATCATCAATATAGAGTTTTGCATTTGCAAGTGTTTTAACTGCTACTTGAATTTGTTGCCACTCTCGTGAGTTAATTTCGCCTTTTTTTAGTTTTGATAATGAAATTTTACTTTCACTTGCTAATATTCTATAACTCAGTTGTTCAGCGGTCATTTCCAGGCTAAAAAAAACAATTGAATTATCACTTTTTTTCGTAATGTTTTTTGCTATATTTAGGACAAAAGCAGTTTTGCCCATCCCAGGTCTAGATGCAATTATAATTAAATCGGATTTTTGAAACCCATCCGTTAAAGTATCTAAATCTGCAAAACCAGACTCGAGACCATTTGTTTCATTGTTATCGTTATTGCGAAACTTCTCTTCAATACCCTTGATGACCGCTGGTAGTAAAGATGTTATTTCCATCTTGCTTGTTAATATAGTATTGTATCCATTTAACTCTAAAAATAATTTTTCAAATTCGTTCAGCACTGAACCAATCGATGTCATTTCATCTGCAACTATATTTAGTAAAGATAATGTACTCGTTATCAGAGATCTTCTTAAAAATTTGTCGATTAGTAGATATAAATACTCTTCAAAAACTTGGTTGTTAACAATTGTACGCCCCAGTTTCTCTATTTCCTTTAGCTTTGGGATATATTCCGTTTTGTTTTCTCTGGTTAACCAGTTGGCAATACTTAAAAAGTCAACTGTTTCATTATTTTGATGTGTTTCTGTAATTGATTTATATATTTCTTGGTGCTTATGATCAGAAAAAATATCATAATTTATAACCTCGAAGGTTTCGTATATTAAGTCGGAGTTTTGTATTATAGATGCTAACACTATTTTTTCTGCAAGAATATTTTCTGGCAGATTAAGTTGTGGCTCAATTTTGTTTTGAATATCCATGTTGTTCATAGGTATAGAAATATTGAAAAATAAATAATTGAGCACGTATTCTAGATCTTTTCAGTTGATTACAAAATTTTTTACTATTACATTTTCTTTAGTTTTTGTTGATGAGTTTGTCTAATTTGTTTATTGCAACTGTGTTAGTTTTAGAAGTTGCTATAGCTTTTGAATAAGATTCAGAGGCTTCCTTTTGATATCCAAGGTTTTCAAAAGTTTCTCCCATTAATGTATATAAATTGGAAATTACAATATTTGAATAAGAGTTATCTGCAGATTCTATTAAAAAACGTATTTCATAAAGCGCTGCATCATGAATTTCCTTTTTACAGTATATTTTTGCTAAATTCAAATGAAGTAGAGGATCTAATTCTTTTTCCGTTGTTGAATTTAAAATTTTAGGCAGGTCAAAAACATTTTCTTGTTGAATATTTTTTAATATCTCGTTTGAAAGATAATAAGAGAATAAAGTTAAAAAAAATAATAATATTATTAAATATGTTGTGCTGAGTAGTTGAGTCATAAAAAATGGATTATAAAAAAAGCTAGATTGTTTCACACTATAATCTTTCTTACTACAGACAAAATATCTTGTATCTCATTTTATGTTTGTAGTAAAAAAAACTATAACATACTTTTACTTATTACTATTCTTCACCTAAAACTTGTAGATTTATTTTTGCATTAACACTATTATGCAATTTTATATCAATTTCGTAAACACCGACTTTTTTTATTGTAGGAACCTTAATATTTTTTTTATCTATAGATTTTTGCAATGTGTTTTCTAGAGAATTGGCTATTTCTTGGTTTGTTACGCTACCAAAAATTAAATCGTCTTTTCCTACCTTTTTCTTTATCGTAAATGTTTGGATACCCTCAATTATTACTGCAAGTTTTTGTGCTTGATTTATATTTTCAGCTTCTATTTCTTTTTTTCTTAACAAGTCTTTTTGTACTGCTCTTTGAATTCCTGGAGTTGTGACACACGCTAAGCCTTGTGGTATTAAAAAATTGCGTGCATAACCTAAAGCTACATTATTTATAGTTCCAATATTCCCTAGTTTTTCTACATCTTTTAGTAATAATACAGAAATGTGTTTTTGAGTCATAATTTATTATCTATTGTTTATTATTTATTTTTTCAACAACAATGCATTCTGTTGTTAAAAACATACCAGCGATTGAAGTTGCGTTCTGTACCGCAGATCTTGTTACTTTTGCAGGATCTATAATTCCTTGTTGGTACATGTTTTCTAATGTGTTTCTTGAAGCATCATATCCAATGTCTGTAGGATGACTTATTACTTTCTCCATTATAACAGATCCATTAACACCAGCATTTTCTGCAATTCGTTTTAATGGTGCGCCTAGAGCTTTTGTTATAATATTAGCACCTATTAACTCATCCTCTTTCAAATTGCTATGTGTCCAGTTAGACAAATCTTTTGTAATATGCGCTAATGTTGAACCTCCTCCTGGTACAATACCTTCTTCGATAGCTGCTCGAGTTGCGTTGATAGCATCTTCTAAACGAAGTTTTCTATCTTTCATTTCAACTTCGGTAGCAGCCCCTACCTTTATTACTGCCACTCCTCCAGCTAATTTAGCAAGACGTTGCTGCAAATTTTCTTTTGTGTAATTACTATCGCTTGTTTCTATTTGACGTCTAATTTGTTCACATCTTGCTTTAATATTATATTCGTTTTCATCAGCAATTATAATTGTTGATTCTTTTGATATTGTTATTTTGCGTGCTGTCCCCATCATATTTAAATCGACAGTATCGAAGCTCATTCCTAAACTTTCTGTTATTACTTGTGCATTTGTTAAAACAGCAATATCTTCTAAAAATGCTTTGCGTCTATCTCCGAATCCCGGAGCTCTAATTGCAACTATATTTAATACTCCTCTTAATTTGTTTACTATCATAGTTGCTAATACTTCTTTTTCAATATCCTCTGCTATAATTAATAGAGACCGGCCAGTTTTTCTTATTTTTTCTAAAACGGGAACAAGTTCTTCTTGAACTAGAGTCATTTTCTTATCTGCAACTAGAATAAGAGGATTCTCTAAGTTTACTTCCATCTTCTGTGGATCTGTAACAAAATACGGAGATATAAATCCTTTATCTATCTTCATTCCTTCTGTAATCTCTAGTTCTGTGCTAGTAGATTTTCCTTCTTCTAAAGAAATAATACCTTCTCGTCCTACTTTTTCGATAGCTTCCGCTATCATTTTTCCTATTTCGATATCATTACCTGCTGAAATAGAAGCAACATTCGCTATTGCCTCTAGATCTTCGACTGGCCTGGATATTTCTGTTATCTGATTTACAATAAATAGACATGTTTTTTCAATGCCTCTTTTAATAGCGATCGGATTACTTCCAGAAGACAGACTTCTTAATCCTTGTTTTACCATAGCATGGGCTAAGATTGTTGCTGTAGTTGTTCCATCTCCCGCTACGTCATTTGTTTTAGAAGCTGCTTGTCTAATTAATGATACGCCAGTATTTTCAACATGATCTTTTAATTGTATTTCTTTTGCTATCGAAACGCCATCATTTATTATTTGCGGGGAACGATTATATCTGCTGAGTACGACATTTCTTCCTTTAGGTCCTAAAGTTACAGAAACAGCCTCTGCTAATATATCCATGCCTTTTTCGAGAGCTTTTCGAGCATTATCTTGATACAAAATTTGTTTTGCCATACCTAATCGTTATAATTTGTTATAAATATAAATAATCAATATTAATTACTTATCTAAATTTTGTTTGTAGCTTTTCTTTTATTGTAATTTTTAGCTGTTCATTGATCTTATCTACTTCTTCGTTAGTTAAAGTTTTTGATTGTGATTGATATGTTAATCTAAATCCAATACTTCTTTTGCCTTTCTCAATATTATTGCCCTTATATTCATCAAATAATTGAGTGTTTTTTAAGATAGCACACTTCTCATTTTTTATTATATCCATTATAGATTCAACACTTGTGCTAATAGGGGTTACGATTGCAATATCTCTTACTATGCTTGGAAAAGAAGAATAGTCACTAAATTCATAAGGATAATAAGTTGTGTGCTTTATATTCTTTATAATTGTTGCTAAATTAAGTTCAAAACAGTATGTGTTCTTTGGTAGGTTTTTCGCTTTAATGATTTGAGGGTGGATCTCTCCAAAAACACCAACGTATTCTTTATTGAAATATATGTTAGAAGATCTCTGAGGGTGTAATATATTCAAGTACTCATTTTGTATTTCTCTTTTCCATTCTATTTTTTGAACGATATTCCAAAGTAATAGCTCTATTACGCCTTTTGCTTCAAACCAATCAATTGTTTTTAATGTCGAATCCCATTTAGTTCTTATTAATCGCCCACCAAAAATTCCACCGACAACGTCGCGTTCGATAGGTATGTAGCTATCTTTGTTTTTTGAAAAAACTCTTCCAATTTCAAAAGCATCACAGTTATAATTACCTTTCCTAAGATTACTTTTAAAAAAGTCTATTAAGTTGACTGTCAAATTTGTTCTTAAGCAATTATATTCAGACATTATAGGATTATCAAGCATTACATTCTTATCAACAGTTGGAGAAGTCAAAGAATAATGTATAACTTCTGTCATTCCTAATGACCGTAATTTCTTTTCGAAGTTCTTTATAATGGAATTCCTTCTGGAAAATACCTGTTCGTTGTTGAATTTTGGCAAATCACCTTTAAAACTATTAAATCCTTGTATCCTTGCAATCTCTTCTATAAGGTCAATTTCACGATGCACATCATTCTGTCTTTCTATAGGAATTTTTACTTCTAAGTATTTACTAGATTCACATTTTACAACAGAACATCCAAGTGAGACTAAAATATCTCTAATTCTTGTTTCACTAATATCTTGTTTTTTTTTAGAAATCTCAATTGCTCCCAGCACTTTTTGTACTTTGTTTATATTTAATTTAATGGAGAAATTTTCAAGGTAAGGTCTTTTAATTATATTATTATAGATACTACCAACCACAGCTTTTGAGTAAGTTTTTTTTATCAATAAAATAGTGTCTAATAAGGCAAGGTTAAGACTTTTGTCGTTTAATCCTCTTTCATGTCTTATTGATGCTTCGTTTCTTACACTTAAGTGTTTTGAGTTTTTTCTTACTATATTTATTGGAACTAGCGAAGTTTGTATACAGATATCTTCACTTAGTCTACTAGGTGTATAATGATTTTCTATCTTTACACCACTAATTCCGACAGTTTTATTTTTATATTTTGTTACAATTAGTTCTTCGATTTCATGATGTTTATTGCTTTGCCTCTCTTTTATAAATAGAATATCTTGTCCAGTTAATGGGCCAATTGTGGATAAGTCAGTAATTTCTATAGGATGTCCCCATTTTAGCATTATGTAATTACCAATGTCTCTAATATCATTATATATTTCTATGTCACTTGCAGTTAACCTATTAGTTATCCATTCTGGTGTATTCTCTTGTGAAATTTTTGATATACAACAGTGATTGGCAGTGATGGGTGATTTATTGTTTTCATAGCTAATTAAATGCATCTCTTTTTCCGCTAATACTAATTCATTTTCTATTCTAGATATCGAATTATTATCTAAGTTAAGAATCGCACAAATTTCTTTTGCAATGCCGATCATTCCCTGTAAATCACTTCTATTAGGAGTTGAAGTTATATCTAAAATACAATCTTTTTTATTTGATAGTGTAATGTAGTTAATTTCTTCAATTTCGCATCCTGCTAAAGTTAGCTTATCTGATAAGTCTTGTGGTTTAATGTGTTCTAGATTAAGTAAAGAATTTAGCCATTCCCAAGAAATTTTCATTTATGCCTCATTAAGGTATTTGTATAATTGTTATTAACAATACTTCTTTTATTAAACAATCTATATATCTCTATCTATTGGTATAAAAAGTTCTACATTAAACTTCTTATCTTAGAATAATGGTTTCCTATATATATTTTTTGTAATTAAAATTAAAAATGATAATATAATATGATAGTATAAGAGAAGAAAATAGAGCGATAAGATATGTTTAGACTCGTAGCTGATAGCCCTCTTGTTAGTAAACATATCTTAAAGAAAATCTTCTCTATGAATTTTCTATTAAATATATCCATATTATAACTTATTTCAAACTACTGTATATTATTGTCTATGCAACAGTTTGATGACTAATATTTAATAGTTCGATTATTTACTTAATGATTAAGACTATGCATTTAACCAAATTTGTAAAAAAAGTATATAGCCTTTTTGCTATCTTGTGCTTATTCTCCGCAGTTTTAGGTGCAAATAGCCAAATAGCTACTGCTTTTCCTATATATGCTCAACAGGCTTATGAAAATCCCAGAGAAGCCACTGGAAAAATTGTATGTGCGAACTGTCATTTAGCGCAAAAACCAGTTTCGTTAGAAGTTCCAAAATCTGTTTTGCCCAATACAGTATTTGAAGCAACTGTTAAGGTTCCTTATGATACTAGCTTAAGACAAGTAATTGGTGGTGGACAGAAAGGTCCTCTTAATTTAGGAGCAGTAGTTGTATTGCCAGAGGGCTTTAAGCTTGCTCCTGCTTCTAGACTTAATGAAGAGCTTAAGGAAAAAACTAAAGGAGTTTATATACAACCGTATAGCACCAAGAATGATAACATTTTAGTTGTAGGTCCTATACCTTCTACTAAAAATAACGAAATAATATTCCCTGTATTATCACCAGATCCTGCTTCTGATAAAAATGTACACTTTATTAAGTACCCAGTATATGCGGGAGGAAATCGAGGTCGTGGACAAGTTTATCCTAGTGGAGATAAGACCAACAACAATGCTTTTTTAGCTTCGTCATCTGGAAAAATTTCCTCTATAGATAAAAATGAAAATGGTAGTTACTCAATTACTATCACAACTGCTAATTCTTCAGAAATTATTGATCAGGTACCAGCTGGATTAGAACTGATTGTTGCAAAAGGGCAAAAAGTATTAGCAGACCAAGCGTTAACGAAAGATCCTAATTTAGGAGGTTTTGGTCAAGCAGAAACGGAAATTGTACTACAAAATCCTGTAAGAATTCAGTTCCTGATCGCATTCTTCTTTTCTGTAGTTTTAACTCAGACATTCCTTGTTGTTAAGAAAAAACAGTTTGAAAAAGTACAAGCATCTCAAATGAATTTATAAATTAATTAATACTTGAGAGGTGTTTACTATTTGTGAACATCTCTTCACTTTTTCATTTTGTCAAATACATATCTTATCAATATAAAGCTATTTTACGAAATATTAGTTGAATTACTTGTTTTCTACTTTTTCTGATAAGATGAATATGAGTAGAAAAAAATAAAGGAGTATATAACTTTATGACGGAAACTATTAATCTACAGATGCCATCACCGACATTTGGTGGAAGCACAGGCGGATGGCTTAGAGCTGCTGAAATTGAAGAGAAGTATGCTATTACTTGGAGTGGTAAACAGGAAGTTATCTTTGAGATGCCAACTGGTGGAGCTGCTGTGATGAGAGAAGGTGATAACTTACTATATTTAGCTCGTAAAGAACAATGTTTAGCACTTGGTACTCAACTACGTAGTACATTTAAAATTAAAGATTACAAAATTTATAGAATCTTTCCAAGTGGTGAAGTTCAGTATCTACATCCAAAAGACGGAGTGTTCCCAGAAAAAGTAAATCCAGGGAGAGAAGGTGTAAATAACGTTGCTCACTCTATCGGTAAAAATTTAAACCCCGTAGAAGTTAAGTTTACTGATAAACAAACTTATGATTAATAAACTTATTTTAAATTTTCCTTCTTTTTTATCAGCATTAAGTTAAAAAAGAAGGTTATATATTTTGTTAATGATTACTTCAATTTTTACAATATGGTTTTATCTCGTAAATCTTGTCCAGTACCTCTTGAACAGCAACCTTTAGAAGAATATAATACCTTAATACTTTCTAATTTTTTTGCTTTGCCAGCTCAAGCAATGAGATTTTATTTGTTCTGTCTTTTTTTATTATCTATTTTACTAACATTATTTGCAAGTCTTTTGTTTATTCCGGATAGCCTTTCCTATTATATGAATTGGTGCCATTTGTTAACTGTTTTGATAGCCTCGGATATTATAGTAATTTTATTGATAGCTAGATTATATTTTTCTTGGTCTTATGTTTCAAAGCGACTGTTAAGCGCTATTGTTTTCTATGAAGAGTCTGGTTGGTATGATGGTCAAATTTGGGTTAAAACCACGGATGTTCTAATACAAGACAGACTAATTGCCATTAATGTTAGTATCCCTTTGATCAATAGAATAAAATTCTCAGTCTTTGCATTCTTGATAAAAGTATTGATAGAAACTATATTATATGTATATTTAATTGAATAAGTGCATGGAAATTATGAATCGCTTTTTGCGTCAGTTATCTATCTATGGCTTGCAGAAAAATTTTGTTTAAGTCAAAAGAGTTTGTTTTTTTGTTTAATTCTTTTCATGTTAATAACTATAAAAAATTTTACCATCTTTTTAGATATGGTATGATATAAGTATGCGCGGAGTAGAGCAGCCTGGTAGCTCGTCGGGCTCATAACCCGAAGGTCAGTGGTTCAAATCCATTCTCCGCTATTTTTTTTAACTAGCCAAATTTCTATAACAATAAGTCAAGATAGATGAATATTCTCATCTATCTTGACTCTCAGATGTTTCTAATATACCAGCGAATTTTGTACTTTTGAGTATCGTCTGTTTATGTTTTGTTCTAATTTTAATAGATTTGATAACTTATACAAGTTTTATTATTTGACTGCTGTTACTAAGTCTTCCTTTTCAAGAGGTTTTCCTAGCAAGACTTTTACTTGTCCTTCTTCATCTATATCTACAACAGCACTGTCTCCGTTTTGTATTTTTTCAGATAGTACTTCTTCTGCTAAACTATCTTCAAGTAAACGCATTACAGCTCTTCGTAACGGCCGTGCTCCATAACTAGGGTTATATCCGTCTTCGACTAATTTGTTTTTGAATCTATCTGTAACATCTATTTGTATATTTTTTTGTTTTAGCCTTTCAAAAACTTCTTTCAGCATTAATTCGGCTATTTCTCTTACTTCGTCTTTGCTTAATTGACGGAAAACAATGATTTCATCTAAACGATTTAAAAATTCTGGTCTAAAATATTGTTTTAACTCTTCATTTACAAGTTGTTTTATCTTTCCATATTGAGATTCTACAGCGTTTTCTGAAAGTTCAAAACCTAACCCCCCGCCACCTTTTTCAATGACTTTTGATCCTATATTAGAGGTCATGATTAGTAGAGTATTTTTAAAATTAACTGTTCTACCTTTAGCATCTGTCAATCTGCCATCTTCTAAAATTTGAAGTAGTAAGTTAAAAATATCTGGATGTGCTTTCTCTATTTCATCAAATAGAATTACTGTATATGGTCGTTTTCTAACAGCCTCGGTTAGAAAACCTCCTTCGCTATAGCCGACATATCCAGGAGGTGAGCCTATAATTTTTGATACTGTATGTCGTTCCATATATTCCGACATATCTAGTCTGATCATAGCTTCTTCTGAACCAAAAAAGTAAGAAGCAAGAGCTTTTGTCAGTTCTGTTTTCCCTACACCAGTTGGACCAGAAAAAATAAAACTTGCAATAGGTCTAGTGGGACTTTTCAATCCAACTCGAGCTCTCCTAATTGCCTTTGATACAGCAGTTACAGCTTCTTCTTGACCAATAATTCTACCGTGTAACGTATCTTCCATGTGTAGCAGTTTTTCAGCCTCACTTTTAGTCAGTTTTGTAACAGGAATTCCTGTCCAAGAAGCAACAATTTCAGCTATATCTTCTTCATTTACAGTTGGATCCTCGACATTTCTAATTGGTTCAGTTTTTTTACTTTGAGCAATTGCAGCTATTTGAGCTTTAATCTCCATTTCTCTTACTCTGTACTGCTCAGCTTTTTCATATTTTTGAGCTCGGATAGCTTCATCCTTTATCTTTAAAATTTTTCTTAATTCTTTATCTAGTTCACGAGCAGCTGGTGGTAATTGTGAGTTCAGTAATCGTACACGAGATCCAGCTTCGTCAATAAGATCTATAGCTTTGTCAGGTAAAAAACGATCTGAAATATATTGATCTGCGAATTTTGCAGCAGCAGCTACCGCATTGTCTGTAATTTTCAACTGATGGTGTTGTTCATATCTATCGCGTAGTCCAAACAAGATTTCGATCGTTTCGTCTACTGAAGGTTCACCGACCATTACAGGTTGAAATCTTCTTTCTAGAGCGGCATCTTTTTCAATGTGCTTACGATATTCTTCGATTGTTGTAGCACCTATGCATTGTAGCTCTCCTCTAGCTAAAGCTGGTTTTAATAAGTTCGCCGCATCTATCGCTCCCTCGGCAGCACCTGCACCAATAAGCGTATGAACTTCGTCTATAACTAGTATTACATTATTGGCAACTTTAATTTCGTCCATAATACGCTTTAAACGTTCTTCAAATTCGCCTCGATATTTGGTTCCTGCTACTAATAAACCAACATCTAGTGTAACTACTAGTTTATCTTCTAAAATAGGAGGAACATCCCTAGTAATAATTCTTTGTGCCAATCCTTCTGCTATTGCAGTTTTACCAACTCCTGGCTCACCAATTAAAACAGGATTGTTTTTTGTTCTTCGTCCAAGAATTTGTACAACTCGTTCGATTTCTTTTTGTCTACCAACAACAGGATCTAAAACTCCTTCTGCCGCTAATTGTGTTAAATTTGAACCAAATTCTTCTAAAGTTGGAGTTTTGCTCCGGGTTTGTCCTCCTCCGTTATTACTTACAGAGGATTCAGAATTTTCTCCTAGCATTTGAATTACTTCTGCCCTAATAGAGGAAACGTTCACTCCTAGGTTTTCAAGAACTCGAGCTGCAACTCCTTCTCCCTCTCTAACAAGTCCCATTAACAAATGTTCTGTACCAATATAATTGTGCCCAAGTTGTCGAGCTTCTTCTAATGGTTGAATTCGATCTGACTTAAAAGATCTATCTTTTAAGCTTTAAAGAGTATACTAATACTATAAAGCTTGTTTGCTGTGTTTTTAGCGTGACTCAGCTAATGCAATTGCGATTGTTGCATTATCAATTCAAAAAGATTGATATTGTATATCACATGATCAAAAAAAAGATTGAAACCGCATGTCTTCAATAAGATTTTTGCAAAATTACTTTATTAATAAAAGCAAAACTTATTTAATACAAATATACGCTTTATATTCTTTTGTTGTTTTTTGCTAATGAAATATATTAGAACATAATTCTAAAACTCGTTTTGCTCTTGGGGTAAATGGTATTTCTACTGCAACAAAACCAGAACCTCTTCCTATGATTTTCTCGACTTCTATTCGAGCATCTTTTAAGTTTACATTCATCGACTTGAGTACTTGAGCAGCAATACCCGTACCTTCTCCTATTAGGCCTAATAGTATTTGCTCTGTTCCTACAAAATTATGTCCTAATCTTCTAGCTTCTTCTTGTGCTAGCATAATGACTTTTATAGCTTTTTCGGTAAATCGTTCGAACATAAATACCCTTTCCAACTATAATATTGGCTTCTTCTATGATTTTATTATAGTTCTATGCAACCATCTATTAACAAACAAGGTCTTGCGTTATTAATTGTTTAGGATTGACAAATAACTTGTATTTCTATATTATTGGTTCTATAGTGCATTTTTAATTAATTGGGGTGTCGCCAAGTGGTAAGGCAGCGGACTTTGACTCCGCCATTCGCAGGTTCGAATCCTCCCACCCCAGCTAGGATTCTAAAACTTTAATTTTTCTATTTTTTATATTATTGTATAATCATGCTTATTATTTAGATAGGCTAGCTAACAAAATATCTATACTAGCAGATAATGATAAACTTTGTCCTCAAGAAATGGTCCCAAGTTACTTTGCAGACTCAGTTGATGATTGTCTCTACTTTGTTAGTCTCTCTGATTATGGCAGGCCTTAGTTTTTGGGCATTAAATAGTATAAAAGAGGAGACTAGTATTACAGATAAAAATTTCGTACAAGATTTAACGTTATTGCTTACTACAAATGTTGTTCCTTTAATAGAAGAAGGTCTATATGAAAATCTTATCAATGTCTCAAAAGGATTTTATAATAGTACTTCTTGCATCAGATATATCATCTATCTAGATGATGAAGGAGAAGTATACTATAGTATTCCTTTTTTTAAACCTGACAGTTCTTTTTTTGTTGTTGAACGGCAACTATTCTCCTATTCGCGACCTTTTACTTGGTTTTCGGCTATTAGTAATCTAAAAAAATCAGATGATTTATTGGAAGTTACTAATATATATTTAGATCTGTATAGTAATGGTCGTAACATTGGTTTTTTAATATTGGGTTTAAATCCAAACCCAACGATAGTAAATTCATCACGTCTTACAATCCATTTGAGCATAACTGTTTTTTCTTCTATCTGGCTTATAGTAGTATTTGGCGCTGCTTTTAATACTCTTATTGTTTATGAAATAGAATATCATGTGACTAATAAGAAGAATATTTGAAAACTTTTATTTTTTATTGTATGGTTAAGAACCTTAAATTAGGGGTAAGTACAGTACACTACAATACAATATTCAGATATTACAGTTTCTAAGTTCTTTTATGTCAGTTTTAATAGGTATTTTGATTTTTATTATTACGATTTTAATAAAATTTTTAAGAGTTTCTTAGAAACAATTAAGCTATATATAAATAACTTTTTTTGTATAGTTTTTGAAATTATTGTAAAAATATATTTTGTCTATTACACAGCCTATAAAAGAATTGAATATAGGGGTAAAAAATATTTCTGCTGGACAGTTTTCTAAAAGAATTGATTTACCTTTCGAGGGGGATTTAGGTGATTTAATAGATAGCTTCAACGAAATGGCTAACAAATTGCAAAATTATAGAGAACAAAATCTTGAAGAATTGACTGCGGAAAAAACTAAGTTAGAGATCCTTGTTTCAAGAATAGCGGATGGAGCAATATTACTTGATAAAGAGTTGTATATTATTTTGATTAACCCTACAGCAATTAAGGCTCTAGATCTAGAATTAGTTACTGTGGAAGGCAAAAAAATTACGGAGTGTTTACCCACTCAGATTAACGATCAGTTGTTACCAAGACTTAATGATTTGATGGGGATATCTTTGGATTCCGACTGTTTTTTTAAAACACATGAATTCTCTATTAAATTTGTTGCTAAGAAACAAAAAACAATAAAAATTCTTTTAAATTTAGTTGTGCCTCCTAACAAAAATTCTGTAAAAGGGGTAGTAATGACAATACAAGATATTACCACTGAAACAGAACTAAATGATGCTAAAAGCCAGTTTATCAGTAATGTATCACATGAATTAAGGACTCCTCTTTTTAATATTTTATCTTTCTTGGAAACATTATACGAATATAATGAATCTTTAAGCAATATAGAAAAGTTAGAATTTTTAGATATTGCTAATAAGGAAACGAAACGCTTAACTCGATTAGTTAATGATGTGTTAGATTTGTCTCGTCTAGAATCTGATAGAGAATATCAATTAGAAAAATTTGAATTTTCTATTTTAATAGAACAAGTTATACGTTTATATCAGCTTACTACAAAAGAAAAAAATATAAACTTAATTATCCAAGTAGAACCAAGCCTTTCTCATATCTATGCTAATTATGACTTAATTCTTCAATCTATTTTAAATCTTGTTGGCAATGCTTTGAAATTTACTCATAATAATGAGCAAATTGTTGTTAGAGCTTTGTATGTACAAGATTCCTTAAATGTTTCTAAAAAAGTAAGGATTGAAATTTCTGATACTGGTATTGGTATTCCAGTATTAGATCAAAAATTAATTTTTGATCGATTTTTGAGAATTGAAAATGTAACTCATACTTTACAGGGAACCGGTCTCGGTTTGTCTATTGTAAAAAATTGCATAGATAAGCATGATAGCCAAATTCATGTCAGGAGCGAGCCGCATAATGGCAGTACGTTTTGGTTTGATTTATAAACCAATAGTCTACCTTTCTCAAAATGTTACAATTTTGTTTAAAAATCACCTAATTTCTTAAATCACCTTTATGCTTAAGTTATTAACTTAATATAATAACATTACTATTAAATTTAAATATGACAGCTCTTTATTTACCTTCTATATTGGTTCCTCTTGTTGGTCTGATTTTTCCTGCTATTAGCATGGCTTTATTATTTATTTATATAGAACAGGATGAAATAGTATAAATTGTCTAAAGGAGAGGAAGGGATTCGAACCCTCGTTAAAATTACTTCTAAACAGCATTTCCAATGCTGCGCCTTCAACCACTCGGCCACCTCTCCGTTTATTGTTAAAAGTAGAGACCCTCTAAATACTTGAATGTTTAGAGGGTCTCTACTTTTACTTTTCTAGTTATTTCATTTAAGTTTGAACTTTAATTAACTTAAAGTGTTAATAGCGTAATCTAAATAAGCATTAGCTTCGTTAGCTGCTTGTCCAGAAAGGCCGTGGCTTCCTTTGATATTTTGTAGAGCCTCTACGTACCAACTTGGAGATAATTCGAAACTACGGTTGATTTCTTCGAGACCAGCAATTAGGTATTCGTCCATTGGTCCAGTTCCACCTACTACTAGGCAATAAGTTGTCATACGTAGATAGTATCCGATATCTCTTGCACATTTCGCTTTTCCGATAGCACTTGAAGCATAAGTCGGACCAGGCATTTGTGTTGTAAAAGGGTATTTACTATAAACAGCTTGTGCTGCTCCTGTGATTAGTCTTTGTGCGTTACCAGTTAAAGATTTCGCTGCAGTTAAGCTAGCAGCAGCTCTTTGGTAGCGGCCATTTACAGCTTGTAATTCTGTATTACTAAGAAAGCGGCCTTGGCTGTCTGCAACAGCAATAGCTTCAGTAATTGGAGTCTTCATAAGTCTTCCTTTTTTATAACGGATTGAATATTTTTTCTAGTAGCTTAGAGTCATGTGTTTGAGCTTAAACAACAGATTGAGCAGCTCTGTCAAAATAACTAGCAAGTTCAGCTGCAAGCGCACTACAATCTCCTGATGTAATTCCTTCTCCATCATTTGTTATAGCTACAGAAGCCTCTTTCATTTTATCAATTGCTACTGCTACAGAAGCCCCAGGAGTTCCTAAAGCTTGATAAGTTTCTCTTAAGCCATTTAAACAACGATCATCTAAAACGCTAGAATCACCAGCTATCATTGCGTAGCTTACGTATCTTAATACAATTTCCATGTCTCTTAAACAAGCAGCCATTCTTCTACTTGTGTAAGCATTGCCACCTGGTTGGATTAATTGAGGTTGTTCAGCAAATAAAGCTCTTGCTGAATTTGTTACAATAGCAGATGCGTTAGAGTTGATTTTATTAATAACATCTAATCTTTTGTTACCATCTGCAACCATTGCTGAAAGGCCGTCAATTTGAGTATTGCTCAAGAATTCTCCTCTAGCGTCTGCTTGTGCAACAACTTTAGCGAATGCGTCTAGCATAGACTTTTTCTCCTTGTTTTTTTGATAATCGAAGTATTGCAGTTTCTTTTCTATAAGTTGTTAATAAAGCTTATAAATTGTTAAAACTAATCTTTGTTTAGATTTTTATTCTTTACTCCGACCACCTTATTTAATGTGTTATATATAATAATATACAATAAATATAATATTATTAATTTACAAAATGTTAAGAGGTATCCTTCCTATACTTTTTACATGTTAAATAATCTACTTCTTAGAATATCTTCTGCTTCTATAGTTACTAAATCGGCTTTAGTTAGAACTCTTCCTGTATTTGAGAACATTCGATTGGCTTGTCTCATTCTCGCTCTGTCTATGGCGTTTCGAATACTACGTGCATTTGCAAAATGAGGTTGTGCTTTTCTGAGTTCTACATAGTCGAGTAGTACTGTTTCAGCTTCTTGTGTAAAACGATATTGTTGTTCTTTTAGCATCATTTTACCAATTGTTAATAGCTCTGAAGGACTATAATCTGGGAAATCCACATGATTAGCTACCCTTGACGATAGACCAGGGTTAGATTCATAGAACTTATCCATTCTTTCTTTATATCCAGCAAATATAACTACTAGATCATTACGTTGGTTTTCCATCACTTGAAGCAAAATTTCAATAGCTTCTGCTCCATAATCTCTTTCGTTATCTGGTTTGTATAGGTAATAAGCTTCATCAATAAATAATACTCCACCCATTGCTTGCTTTAAGACTTCTTTAGTTTTTGGCGCTGTATGTCCAATATATTGTCCAACCAAATCGTCCCGTGTTACTGTTAAGAGATGACCTTTTTCTATATATCCTAGTTTATGAAGAATATGTGCCATTTTTGTGGCAACTGCCGTTTTACCTGTTCCCGGACTACCCGTAAATGACATATGAAGTCCTGGGCTACCGGAAACAAGGTTGAGGTTTTTTCTTAATCTATCAATCAATAGTAATGCAGCAATTTCTCTAATTCTTGTTTTTACAGGAATCAGACCTATTAGCTCTTCATCTAATTGATCTAATACTTCTTGAATTTGTGTCTTTTGATATTCTTCTTGTAGGTTAACAAGAGTTTCTGGTGAAAATTTCTCTAGGTTGTTCATGTTCTTTTATATTGTAAAGAAGCCCCCCTAATAGAGACAGGAATAGTCACTATTAGGGGGGCTTAGTTTTTATATCCAGTTATCCGAATGTTCTTAGTAGCGTTCTGATTCTGGATTATTATCAACAGCATAGCTGCTAATTGTGTATCTAAGTAGACGTCCAGCACACTCTTGGCGCTCTAGTTTGAAACCAGGTTCGCTTGAAGGTCTGTCAACTATGAATGATAGACAGCAGCTTTCTACACCTCTACTGTTATCGAAAGCGTTAACTTTGATATAGTAACCAGATTTTGCTCTGCGGCAAGAGTCTAGTTCATATTTTACAGCAGCAGGATCTTTGATATCAAATAAAGGTAGACCCCAAAGTTCCCAATAAGAGTTTCTTGGATGTGGATCATCAGTCCATTCGATGTTGATAGACCACCCTTTAGAGATGGCATATCTGATTTGCTTTGTAATTTGTTCGTCTGTTAAGTCCGGAAGGAAGGAGAAAGCTCCTTGTGTAAGTCTCACTATTTGGTGCTCCTATATGCTAAAATCAATATTGTTAAAATTAATAACAGGTAGTCATAAGACTACTTGTTATTAAATATTTGCTGTTGTAGTTGGTACAAAGTCAGCTGTATCAGTAGAAGTATAGTTGAAAGAGATATCCTTCCATAAATCTAATGCTGTTTGTAGAGGACCACAAGTTTTAGCAGCATCTCTTAAGATTTGAGGTCCTTCACCTAGGTAGTCACGACCTTCGTTACGAGCGATTACCATGCATTCTAGAGCAACTCTGTTAGCTGTAGCACCGGCTTGGATTCCGTCAGGGTGACCAATTGTACCACCACCAAATTGTAGAACTACGTCGTCACCTAAATAGTGGATTAGTTGGTGCATTTGACCAGCATGAATACCACCAGAAGCTACTGGCATTACTTTACGTAGAGAAGCAAAGTCTTGGTCGAAGAATATACCTTCAGGAAGATTGATGTCAGTTCTACCACAAAGTAAAGTGTTGTAGAAACCTTTAATCATTAAAGGATCACCTTCTAATTTACCTACAACCGTACCAGCGTGAATGTGATCAACACCAGCCATACGCATCCACTTACAAATTACACGGAAGTTCATACCATGATTTTTTTGGCGCGAGTAAGTCGAGTTACCAGCTCTGTGTAAGTGAAGGATCATGTCATTTGCACGAGCCCATTTTGCCATTGATTGGATAGCAGTATAACCGATTACAAGGTCAATCATGCAGATGATGCTTCCAACTTCTTTACTGAATTCAGCACGTTCATACATATCTTCCATTGTACCTGCTGTAACGTTCAGGTAATGGCCTTTAGTTTCACCAGTTGCAGCACTAGCTCGGTTTACACCTTCCATTGCAAATAGGAAACGTTCTCTCCAACGCATGAATGGTTGAGAGTTAATGTTTTCATCGTCTTTAAGGAAGTCAAGTCCTCCTTTAAGTCCTTCGTATACAACTCGTCCGTAGTTCTTACCAGAAAGACCTAGTTTAGGTTTAACAGTTGCACCTAATAGTGGTCTACCATAGTTGTTCATACGTTCGCGTTCTACGACAACACCTGTTGCTGGACCTTGGAAAGTTTTAAGGTATGCAACTGGCAGACGCATATCTTCTAGACGAAGAGCTTTAACGGCTTTAAATCCAAATACGTTACCGATAATAGATGCAGTAAGGTTAGCAATAGAACCTTCTTCAAATAAATCGATATCGTAAGCGATGTAAGCAAAGAATTGATCATCAGAACTAGGTACTGGATCTACTCTGTAAGCTTTTGCACGATATAAATCACATGCTGTTAATAAATCTGTCCATACAACTGTCCAAGTTGCAGTAGAAGATTCACCAGCGATAGCTGCAGCTGCTTCAACTGGGTCAACACCTGGTTGTGGAGTAATACGGAATAAAGCTAATATGTCAGTTTCTTTAACTGCATAGTCAGCATCCCAGTAACCCATTTTTGCGTATGGGATTACACCAGATTCGTAGCGTTCGTTTTTAATCCTAGTCCGTTCTTCTACGGATTGAGACATGTGTTCCTCCTTTAGTGTAAGGCAATTTTGTTAGGCCTTATCAAAGACTATATTTTGATAGTTTTTACTTTCTCAAGTAGTTACCATCCATTGCTAGAGTTGTTAGACTTTGTCTTGCAACCTTAACCTTAATAAACAATGTATCATTATATTATCATCAATCAATCACCCCTTTATTTATAACTAATATAAGTTTTTTTAATGTTTTGTTTTTCTTACGTAAATATTACAATTTAGTTATATAATTTTTTTTTCTTTCAATTTACAGATATATTGTTCTTAGCAAGGGACCTTGTTATTTCTATCTATCAAAAATGTCAACCGCAATTTCTATTAGTGATGTTTGAGTAAGCAGCATATTATCTACAAAAATTAAGAAAAAGACTATTAAGCAACGTGCGTAAAAAATAAGTAGCTGTCGCCTTATTATTAGATCTTACGTTTTTGTCTTCTATTCTATAAAAGAAAGTATTTACTGTCTTGCGTAAAGAAGTATTTTTTACTAAGTAATAGCATATTTATGCTATTACTTTGAAGCCCTATTTTCGAAAAAAAACGTATGGCTTTTCAAAGATTTGCATATACTTTAGACTAATTTCAAAGAAGAAGTTTTAGAAAATTCTGTTGTTATTTTATTTTGTTTATTTGCGTTAAGAGTATAACTTTGATAGATCACTTGATAAATATAAGAATTCTTTAAGCACTTATAATGTAGCAGTTTAAAAGAGGAATCCATATCTTAAATCTAAAATAATTTAAAATAAACAATATTAATAATATCTTTGCAAGTTTTGTTCTAGAAGTTTTCTTTATACTAGTATCTGTTGAAAACTGTTGATAGCTGTATATATATAAATATGTTTGTACAGTTTGAAAAGTAAATAGTGTAATTATATTTTAATTTATCCTGTTCTTGTAGATTTTTGGGCTTCTTGGTGTGGACCTTGGTTGTAATATAATCAATTTGCTTGATGAAAATGTAGATATAAGTTAATGACTATATAGTTACAATTGCAAATTCTAATTAATGGAGTTGATTATTGTTTCTAAAGTTATTAGTTAAGTATTCTTTCTTTCATAATTAGTAAGTAGAATATACAAAAGTTGTTATTCTTAGTTAAGCTTTATAGATAAAAGTATAATCAATACTTTTTTATAAATTTATTTAATATAATTTATATATTAGCTATATAATGTGATGATCATTTTTTATAGTTTGAATAGAACAATTAAGGAATTAATTGATTTTAATTAGAATGGTTGGTCCTGTAGTTGATGAAATAGCTGACGATTATCAGAATTTAATTAAAGTTGTTGCAGCAAGAACTTGCATAAACTAGAAGATTGAACGAAATAAGGAAATTATAAGTAAAACGTTTACATACTTAACAACTATATAGATCAATTATACATAACAATTAACCTAAATTTCTGTAATTTCTATTATTTTTCATGTTCGACAGTATATGTTCCATTTATAATAATTGAAAAAGCTAAATACTTATAAATAAGTTTGTTTATTTTGAAAAGCATAGTTGGTAAACTATTACTTGATAAGATCAATACAGATGAAAACCCTACTGTTGTTACAGAATATAGTATTAGAAGCATTCCAACGATTTCATAATCTATTATAAGATAATTTACTTTATACTTAAAAAGTAGAAATTTTATATATAATTTTGGATTTATGTGATACATCACGAATCATCGCAATTAATATTACTGCTTATTAATCTTGTACTATTTTATTACAAATACTTACATCTAATTATCATCATGTAATTATATCGATTTTTTTTGTCAACTTAAAAAAAGTGAACTATAATTGTCATATTCATCTAAGCTGTATAAATTAGAAAATTTATATACAGTTTGCATAGAGGAGTCAAATCTCGATCTATTTTTAATGATTTTTAAGAACGGAAAAAAGGTAGATACTGTCATTGGAGCTGTTCCAAAATCTACCTTGGCTAGTACGATAGAAAAGTATTTAAATTAATAAGAAAAATTTATATGTCACGAATTTGTTCAGTTACTCAGAAGAAAGCTAATAATGGATATGCGATTTCTCATTCTCATCGTAGAAGTAAAAAACTACAGCACGTCAACTTACAGTCTAAAAGAATTTGGAATATTCGCTTAAATAGATGGGAAAAACGTAAAATTTCAGCTAAAGCTATAAAAAAAATGCTAATATCATAGATATTTATCTTATCATTTGTATCTCATTGGAAAAAGGTTCGCCCAATTTCCAATGGGATGCGAATTATGTTAATATGTATTTGAAGTTCAAGCTAGTATAGCTCAATTGGTAGAGCAACTGATTTGTAATCAGTAGGTTAAGGGTTCAAGTCCCCTTACTAGCTTTTAGTTTTATATTGTGATAATATTCCATACACGCGCGGCGGTATGGCCAAGTGGTAAGGCAGAGGATTGCAAATCCTTTACCCCCAGTTCGAATCTGGGTGCCGCCTAGGCTTTTTTGTTAATACAGGGGATGTGGTGGAATTGGTAGACACGACAGACTTAAAATCTGTTGGTTGTAATGACCGTGAGGGTTCAAGTCCCTCCGTCCCTATTGATAGACATATTGAGCTAATTTTTAGTTCAATACTTAACTTATAAATTGCTTAATCACTATTTTCCAAATGAAAAATAATTTAAATGACCAATTTCTTGCGAAGAAAAAAAATCAATATTTTTTAAAACGTATTGCTACTATCTTTATTCGTCTAGAAATGAATTTTAACGATCAATTAGAAAATTCGACTCGATTTCCATTGCCTATAGATTGTATTAATAATGAATCCAAATCAATGTTATTTAAAATTATTACTAACACGTTAGAATATAAGATCGTCAATTTATTAGAGACGCAATTGCTTCATATTATTTCTTCTGAAGAAGCTTTTTTGATTTTAGAAGATATCTTATCTACATCTTCAGATAAATTTATGCAGTCGTATATTAAAAATCGGAATTTGTCTTTGTTAGATTTTGGTCTTAATTTTTCGTTATGTGATTTAGTTGTATGGAATTACACATTAAATTACTTTTGTACAGGTAATTCACAAGAACTTGAAAAACAACATTCTTTAAATCTATCTAATGAACTATTAGAAGAACATATTTTAGCTTTGTTAGATCACTTTGTTATAAAGTTGTCTAATATAGTTGTTGATTCAATTCTCAATTTAGAGGATTCTTTTATTTTTCGTGATTGTTTACAAATTATTTGTAATCCTCATTACTTAGCTCAACGTTACTTAATTAATTTAAAGAATAATTTATTATTGTTTAAAGGTTTGGAATTTTACATTTACAATCCTAAATTTATTTATGAGAATAAATATTGCTTATTTACTTTAGAATCTGGTATGATTTTGTCCAAAAATATTTATTCTAATAGACAAAAAGAGTTAGCTGTTTTATCAAGACCTCAGCTGATTGTTCTTCTGCTGTTAGAAATACAGGATTTAATCTTACCTAAGTTAAAAAATTTTGTATACTTGTTAGGAAAGAGTTTGATTTATGTGTTTTCTTACGTTCTAGGTACTGCAGTTAAAATCATGACTAATAAATCTCCTTAAACAAATTATAAAAATTGATGTAATTATTTTTAATAAACATATTTATCCATTTTTCTTGGATTATAATAAATTAAGAACAGTTAAAATATGGTGCTAAGTATTTCTTTAAATTACTTATGACAATTTATTTTGATGTCCCAGTTTATCTTTTTTAACTATTAAGCCTTATCAATTGTATGTAAGATTACTGAATACTAATTATAATATAAGCTTTATGTCTCATTTTTCTAAAATTAAGACTATCATAAAAGACCTAGATATGTTAAAACTATCATTAACTGATTTAGGACTCGATTTTGATGCGTCTAATCGCAAAATAATTGGTTATGACTCGGAAACTTGTGTGGCGGAAATTGTTATTCAACAGACTAATAATTATAGTTTTGGATTTGCTTGGAATGGTGGGGAATATGAACTGGTTGTTGATCCCCAGTTTTGGCGTCAGCCTTGGTCTATAGAATCGTTTTTAGAAAGGTTAACACAGTCTTATGCTTACCACTCTGTTACTAAAGAGGGGGTTGCCTCTGGTTTTGAAAAAGTCGAACAGACTTTACAGGATAACGGAGCAATTAAATTAACTTTCCAACGATGGATTGACTAGTTTTTATATATTTTCAATAACTAACAATAGGAGATTTTATGTCTGTGTTTCTAGGATATTTTGTTTTTATGGCGACATTTTTTGCATTGTCTTTAGGTATTTTTATTTCTTTTAAATCGATTAAATTAATCTAATAAATAAAGAACTAGGGAATTATATAATTCTCTAGTTCTTTATTATGTATCTATCTAGATAGAAACCGCTGTAGCAGCTTGAACTCTTGCTCTTGCTTTACGTAATTTTTGTGCGTTTTCAATCTTTTCTTTTGTCGAATTTGATTTTTCTAGTTCTTCTATAGCTTTATCAAGGTTCGCTTGAGCTGTTTCCAAATTGATTTGAGATGCTTCCTCTGCACCATTTACCAAGATTGTCAAATCGTTATTTTCCACTTCTGCGAAGCCCCCCATAAGAACAATAGACATCCATTCTTTATCTATTCTTACTCTCATTACACCAATATCTAGAGCTGTCAAAAGAGGAGCATGACCTGTTAAGATTCCTAGCTGACCGGTACTGCTAGGTAGGATTACCTCTTCAGCTGTAGCATCCCAAACCGTTCTATCAGGTGCAATGACTTGAATGTTAAGAGTCATAATAAGTTTATTCCTTCATGCTATTAGCTTTTTCGATTGCCTCATCTAAATTACCTACTAAATAAAAAGCTTGTTCTGGTAGGTCATCAAGTTCACCTTTCAATATCATTTGGAAACCTTTTATTGAATCAGCTAATGAGACATACTTTCCAGGTGAGCCAGTGAAAACTTCAGCTACAAAGAAAGGTTGGGATAAAAATCTTTCTATTTTTCTCGCTCTTGCAACTGTTGCTCTATCTTCTTCAGACAATTCATCTAAACCTAAGATGGCAATAATGTCTTGTAACTCTTTGTATCTTTGTAGTGTTGATTTTACTTGTTGCGCTGTCGCATAATGTTCTTGTCCTACGATTCCAGGTTGTAGCATTGTTGACGTTGAATCTAACGGATCTACAGCAGGATAAATACCTTTAGCTGCTAAGTTTCTAGACAATACAGTTGTAGCATCTAAGTGTGCAAAAGTAGTTGCAGGAGCAGGATCTGTTAAATCATCTGCTGGTACATATACGGCTTGAATTGAAGTAATTGATCCCTCTGTTGTTGAAGTAATTCTTTCTTGCAAAGCTCCCATTTCTGTTGCTAAAGTAGGTTGGTATCCTACAGCAGACGGCATTCTTCCTAGTAAAGCAGATACTTCTGAACCCGCTTGTACAAATCTAAAGATATTATCAATAAACAAAAGTACGTCTTGCTTGTTAATATCTCTGAAATATTCTGCCATTGTAAGAGCTGTTAGTCCAACTCTCATACGTGCTCCTGGTGGTTCATTCATTTGACCATAAACTAAGGCCACTTTTGAATCTGTAATATTGTCTTCGTCTATTACTTTAGATTCCTTCATTTCCATGTAAAGGTCATTGCCTTCTCTAGTTCTTTCTCCTACTCCACCAAAAACTGAAACGCCACCATGTGCTTTTGCAATATTGTTAATTAATTCCATAATCAATACTGTTTTTCCTACACCAGCACCACCAAATAGGCCAATTTTTCCACCTCTTCTATAAGGGGCTAATAAATCTACTACTTTGATGCCAGTTTCAAAAATTGAAGGTTTTGTTTCTAATTGAGTAAACAAAGGAGCTGATCTATGAATCGGTAGGCTATCATTACTAGTGACTGGACCCAAATTGTCTACTGGTTCTCCCAAAACGTTAAAAATTCTTCCTAAAGTAGGTGTTCCAACTGGTACAGTGATAGGAGCTCCAGTATCTGTTACTTCAACGCCTCTTTTTAATCCATCAGTAGAACTCATTGCTACTGCACGAACTCTGTTGTCTCCTAATAATTGTTGAACTTCGCAAGTTATTGTTCCTTCTGAAGATGTTACAACAACTGCGTTGAAAACTTTGGGTAGTTGTCCGGCAGGAAATTCAATATCTAATACAGGGCCAATAATTTGAACTACTTTTCCGATACTCTGTGTAGCGCTTACCATAATGTATAGTTTTGTATAAAATAGTCAATAGATAAAATTTCAGTTTGTCGTCTTCTGTAAACAACTAGAATAATCTCTTAAGTTATTTATAATAATATATCATGCTTTTTAGATTATTATACTTTTAATATACTAAGTTCTCTCATTCACTTTTGTTTTCATCAATTTACCTTTACAAGACTAACTAAAATTTTATTGTTTATACTAATTGTATTCTTAACTGTTGAGTGATGCTATCAACTGTTGAATTACTAATAAAACGACAAATTTGCTTTTCACATAATTTTTTTTGCACAGAAGAGTAAAAAAAGAAATCTAGCAAATAAATTTTTGCTAGATTTTTATAAACTATTATTAAGATAATGAGTTTATATATATAAAATTGTTGATTGGTTATTCAATATATTTCAAAAATTTAAAAAATTATATCAGATTCATATGACATATTAAGAAGTGTGACGGTTTTATATAATGCCTTTGTCTGATTCTATTGAAAAACAATGTACAGTTTTTTAATACAAAATTAATTATACTATGATCAAAATCTTCTTAGTTCATTCTACCGGTAGTTTTCAGCCAGTTTTGTGCCTCTATATAATTGTTTGGAGCTAATCGAACTGCTTGACGCCAATACTCTCCAGCTTTGTCAAACATTGTCTTCGTAATTTCTGTATTTGACTGTTCTGCAGCTTTAATTCCCTGATAGTGATAGATGACAGCAATATTGTTTAGAGCCTGAGGTAATCTTGCATTTAATTCTAGAGCTTGATGATAGTATTCTAAAGCTTTTATGTATTCGCCGTTACTTGAATAAATCAATCCTATATTATAAAGTATATAGCTTCTATCGTATGGATCTTCTTCAAGTTTTAAGGCTTCATAGTAGTTTTCTAGAGCTTCAGCGTATTCTCCTTCTGATTGAGCTGACATCCCATCTTTGTAATAAGCAAAAGCTTCTTTTTCTTCTTTACTAGCTGGTAAAAATTTTAATAGAATATCTGCTAAAATTGTGAAAGTCTTATCGATAAAATTATCATTTCTTTGAGAGCGTGCCATATTTATTTATCTTATATATTTTATTAAATTTGTATTTTTTTATTAGCTTTTGTTTGTAAATTGTCTTATTAGTTAATTGTGTATTGATTTGTTGTCAGCTATATCTTATAATTCCTATTGCACAAATTTTATTCTAACGAAATACGCATAAAAAAGAATGACCAAACTCAATAATTTTATTATTTTATTTTTTCCAAATCTATTTGGTCGACTACTGTTCGCTAATTTGAATAGTTTTCGAGAATATACTCAGTTTACCTCCTCTTCCGATTTAACATTTTTATCTGCTGAGAAGCAACTATCTCATCCTAGAAAAAAAGTACTTCAATTAGAAAAAGAAAGTTTTTCTCAAAAAGATATCTCAACTTTTACCCGCTATGAACGTTTTTGTTATCTTCGTGAATTAGTAAATTTTGTAGCTAGATATCGCACTAATGCGGCTAGGTTTGTACAAAACAATTGGGAAGATCAACTAATTGTTTCGGCAGGGAATGATCCGATTTCTGACGTGTTTAACGTAGATACAATTCCTATGTCTCATAGAGAGATATTTCCCGAGCAATTTAAGGAAATTTCTCATGATCTTAATACTGGTCGTTTGTTATTTGGATCTCCTTTAACTTCTTCTTGTTTTGAAGACTCTTTTGTTTCTTCACCTCTTTCTTCAGATATGGATAATTCGCATTTAGTTGGTGGAAACTATCAGAAATATAAAAAAAGTATTAATATACCTTTTATTGAAAGATGGAATTTTTTAAAGAAAAATAGAAGAACTCCAAATTGGTTAAATACTAATCACAGATTCATCCTGAACAATTTGAAATTTACTCCTAGCTTTGTTCCTGTAAACACATTTTATCATCCCATACTTTCCATCCCACCGGGGGATTATTTTATGAATGCTCTTGATAAAATTTACTACTTAATATTTGACTGGTTTGTGTGGGAATCTGACACTTTATCTGCACCTATAAAAAAGGGTTTTGTTTTCTTTAATCCGGAAGATGCTTTGGAGTATATAGATTCCGTTAAAGACCAATCTCCTAGAATTGCTGCTCGTTATTCTCCTTTAAGGGTTTTTCCTATTAATCTAGGACTAGCTTACAAATGGAATAGAACGTCTTCTCCGCGTTTACAGTTTCGCTTTATTCCTGATGTAAAAGAAATAGGAGATTTTGTGAGGAAGTATCAATATTACAAGAATATTACGATGCACTCTTCTCAGGTTGTAACAAGACATCAATTTAAAGGAGTACCAATTTATACGATCAAACCAGTTGTTATTCAGGATAAAGGTAAAAAAATAAAAATTGATTTAAGTTACGATTCAAATTCAAGTGATAAAGAAAAGTTTTTGATTTTTACTTCTTTAGATTCATTATATAAGACATGGGAAAAATTTTGTATTCAGAACTCTCAATTACGATTGCCAAAGCAGCCAATAGTACAGGTTTACAACTTAGAAGAGTATATTTCTGATTGTGAAACTCTATTAACTAGTCAATGTAAAAATTTCCGTATTGTTCCTAGTATAGATAGTTATAACTTTACTACTAAAAATGGGCACCAAAATAAAAATTCTATAATGTCTTATTATTACAATTACAAATTGATGCCTGCGGCTAAAAGATTAAAATTGTGGTCTAAGTATTTCTTTTGGTCGCTAACCACTTCTCGTAGACCTGACTGGTAATAATCTAAAGTAGTTGAAGTTATTTTCTTGAATAATATTCAACTACTAGTAGTTCATTAAGCTGCAAAGCGACCCATTCTCTTTCGATGAAGCCGTTTACTTTACCTGTAAGCGTATTCTTATCTATCTCTAAATGGCTTGGTATATTTGCTAGACCTGGAAATGAAAGATATTTCTGGACTAATTCTTTAGATTTTTCTTTATTTTGTATTGAAATTGTATCTCCTGGTTTGCATTGGTAGCTACAAATGGAAACGCGTTTAGAATTAATGTGGATATGACCATGATTGATTAGTTGTCTAGCTGCTGGGATGGTTGGTGCTAAACCTAAGCGAAAAACAGTATTGTCTAGTCTCATTTCTAATATTTGTAAGAGCACTTGTCCTGTAGAACCTTTTACTCTTCTTGCTGTTTTTACGTATTTCAAGAGTTGTTTTTCGCTGACTCCATAATTGAATCGTAGTTTTTGCTTTTCTTTCAATCTTACTGCATATTCTGATGGTTTTTTAGGTTTTTGTCCATGTTCTCCTGGTGGGTAATTTCTACTAATTACTTTTCTACTTAATCCAGGAAGATCACCTAATCTTCTAGTGATTTTTAGACGAGGACCTCTATAACGAGCCATATTACACCTTTTTTATGTGGTTTGCGTAGACGTCAATAAATTTGACTAGTATATTATAACATATAATAATAATTTTACTAGCAAATCTTATTCGTTGCTACTATTTATTCTTAATGTTTCAGAGTTTACTTGAGAAGTTCTTGTCAAACATATTTTTCCTGTTCGGGAAATTTCAGCAATCTTAAATTTTCGCAACATTAATTGGAAGGAAGCTATTTTACCAGGGTCTCCAGTGACTTCTAAAATCATAGAGTTTGTTGCAATATCTACGATATTAGCTCTGAAAATTTTAGCTATTTCAATAACCTCCATTCTCTCAGCAATGTTTAGATAAATTTTTATTAACAATAGTTCTCTTTCAACAACTGGTATATTAGTCACGTCAGAAACTTTGATAATATTGACTAACTTGTAGAGCTGCTTAGTCAATTGCTCGATTGTCCTGTAATCTCCATTGACCACCATTGTTAGTCGAGAAATCCCTGGGGTTTCGGCTAGTCCAACTGCTAAACTTTCTATGTTGAAGCTTCTTCTTGCAAACAATCCAGCGATTCTTGACAAAACCCCAGCCTCATTCTCTACTAATACTGATAATGTGTGCTTCATATAGTAATTGTATTATATCCTAAGATCTTTTTTTTTACTTGTAGAACTGTTTTTCGTTTATTATTGTAACAAACATCTTACGAGTTTTTTTATTTTATTATTAAGTAAAGACATTATACTGTATAATCTAGAAAGCTTCTAATTTATAGTTTAGAAACTAGAGTCAATTACTTTATTGTCTGAGTTGACTTGTTGAATTCTTTTCAATACTTTGACGAAATATTCTTGAAAATACTTTTCTAATGAATTCATATCCTGTTCTTCAATATTAAATTGTTGATAAGTTTTTTTCATATCACTAGAAAAGATTTGTTTACTTGTTAAAAGTTCCGTAAATGCTAACCGATCTGAAATATTCCATGTCCATTGAAAAAGTTTAGTTAAAAGTTTTAGGATTTTTAGTATAAATATAGATACTTGTGTTACCTTAGCTCTTTTTCCTCCCAATTTTTCACATAATGAAATGATTTCTTTTGAAGTCCATGTTTTAGGTCCTGATAGAGAAAGAGAACAGTTTTCTGCTGATACTAGTGATAAACTGCGTATTGTAAAATTTGCTACGTCTTGAGTATCCATATAGCCTATGGGTGCAGATTCTTTTGTAACCCAAATTGATCGGTTCTCAAGTATAGGTATTGCGTATTGATTGATAAGTCCTTGAAAGAAACCTGCTAAATAAAAAATAGTATAATTCAAACCGCTTTTTTTCAATTCTTCCTCTATTTCAATTTTTTGTTGTATCAGAGGTATTTTTGAATAAAACTCTTTATTAATAAAAGAGAAAAAAACATATCTCTTTATCTTTGCTATTTTACATGCTGCGATGAGTATCTTTTTTCCATTTAAATCTACAGTTTCACTGCTATATTCATCAGAAGGTCTTGATGTTGCTGCATCTATTACAGCAGTTGCACCATATAATGCTGATGGAATTGTTTCCGGTATACTAAGATCACCGTAAACTAGTTCAGCGCCCCATTCTTTTAGAAAAGTAGCTTTTCTGATATTTCTTACTAAACATTTTACTTGGTATCCTTCGTTTAGTGCTTCACGCACAATTTGTCTGCCTAATGTTCCCGTTGCACCAATTATTACTAAGGTCATAAAATAAAAAATTATTGTGTATATATTAAAAGTTTAGCAGACAAAGTAGCATTCTTATCAATATATGTAATTTTTTAATTATGAGTGGAGAGGGACTTGAACCCTCATGATAAAATCGCCACATTTTGAGTGTGGTGCGTATACCAATTCCGCCATCCACCCTTGTAGAACTTATTCTGTTTGATTCTTTATACGAGCATGGAGGGACTTGAACCCCCGACATTCAGAATCGGAATCTGAAACTCTATCCACTGAGCTACATGCCCGAATAGATTGTTTAATCAAATAGTAACTATTTGTTAATTATAAGGATACTTACTCATAATGTCAAGCAAATATATTAGAAGGTTTATTTACTATCATCCCGGTTTATTTCAAGATAAGAATCTTATTTTTATTATGCTGCATAATAAAAATGATATTGATCTAAATCAATTATCTCGAATAATAGTTCGTTATCGTAAAGCCAGCAGTAGTTGTTATTTAGTGTTACAATTAAAAAAAATAACAGAGTCTTTAAACATTGATTTCAATGAATTTTTGGCGTTAAATAGAATACACGAATCTTCTGATTCTTTAGCATGACTTATATTCTAGGTTTAGTTATAAAAAAGTATTGAAGAAATATAAAAAAAAAGAAGAGAATTATATTATGTCAGACAATTATGTATTATCGGCAAATTTAGAAGCTATGAGACAGTTTTCAGAAAAATATAGTAAAACGACGGGCACTTTTTTTTGCTCTGATTTGAGCGTAACATCTGTGGTCATCGAGGGACTTGCAAAACACAAAGAGGAATACGGCTCTCCATTATGTCCTTGTCGCCATTATGAAGACAAGGCTGCTGAAGTAGCAGCTGCTTATTGGAACTGTCCTTGTGTACCTATGAGAGAACGAAAAGAGTGTCATTGTATGCTTTTCTTAACACCAGATAATGATTTTGCTGGGAAGGATCAATCGATTTCTAGTGAATCGTTAATTCAGCATATTGGAACTGAAAATTCCTGACGTAATCCTCCCCTTAAAAACCTACTTAGTCTTATATTTTGTTTTTGGGGGAGGATTGTTAGATCAATTTAAGTTAGTCTTATAGATTTCCTTTCCGAAAAGATAGTAGAACTATAACTACTGGTCCTAATAAGACTATTATTCCCAGGGATATTAATTGAGCTATAACTTGCCAATTGATTCCAGTAAGTATATTACCCATAATATTATTGTTTCCGTAAATGATTGATAATTGAGTCAGGTTTTATTCAATATAACCTGTTCCATAATATATTTTTATTACATTAGGCTTAATTACATTATATGACAGATTTTTGTTATCTTGTTGTTTTTGTTGTAATTACTTAAACTTTCTCTTGTCTTGATTTTTGTTCGGGCAGGGAGGGATTCGAACCCCCGACACCGTGGTTCGTAGCCACGTGCTCTAGTCCACTGAGCTACAAGCCCTTCATGTAATAAGAGTACACTATTTTTGAAGAAATTGCATTTTCTTTTCAAAATTAGTGTAGATCTTTAAGTTATATTTATACTTCTGATTTTTTATCTTAGGTTCAGTAAAACCAATATAGGTTTTTGAGCAATTATTTCTATAACAACGATAAGTGTAAAACTAATCATTGCGACTCTTCCGTTCCATGTCTCAGAGTCTTTTGTAAAACCTATTTTTATATCTTTATTTTGTTTATTATTCATGTTTGGTATTAACGATAGTATTCTTTATATGATTATTACTTAAAATTGTTATAATATTATAAGCTGTAGCAACATTCTTTATAAAATGATTACAAATATTAATGCAATTAAAAATATATGTTCCCAAACATCCACTGATAGAGCACTTAACAAACTTAATGCAAAGTGTTGATATTCCACCAGCACTTGTGAAAAATAGCGCTATTGAACTTGCATATTGGCTTTGTTATGAAGCTATGAGAAATTGGTTAACCTTAACGCCAATAGAATCGAATAGTCTAGATGGACAAACCACCACTGAATTAATTAATACCGAAGAAAATATTTTAGCTTTACCACTTATTAAATCCGGATTGTTAATGAGTGAAAGCGTTCATAAACTTTTTGCAGGTGTGAATTTGTTTTATGTTAGTTTCAAAGGTGAGAAATCATCATGCGATGTTACTGATGAAGACAAGCAGTCTTTTACTGATCTTAGTAGTTACTCTAAGTTCTTGATTTTAGATTCCATTGTCTTAAGTTCAAACAAAATTCTTGCTTTGTTATCTTTAATGATGGCAAAAAATGTTGATTTATCCTCAGTCCGTATTATTTTTCTTTTTTGCACATCAGATGTTTTACAAGATATTGGTAAGCTATATCCGAATTTAACTATTTATACCTCTTGTGTGAAGGATATAAGTGAAGTATCTAATTTAAATTCTTATCAAATGTTGCTGAAACATTTACAGACTTAAGCAATTATTTTTTAGTAGGATAATATGAACTTTTTTGTTGATGCACTAAACTTAGTTTTCGTTTCCGTTACAAATTTTGCAGAAATATATTTATTATTGATTTTTCTGAAATTGTCTCTAGCTTGGTTTCCAACTGTGAACTGGTACAACGAGCCCTTTTCTTCCCTAAGTCGTCTTACAGATCCTTATCTTCGTTTGTTTAGCGGAACAGTTCCGGTCGTCTTAGGAATGGATATGTCTCCTATGTTGGGAATATTGTTTCTCCAGTGCCTAATGGTCATTTTCAGCAATATGAGAATTGCCACTCTGTAGAAAAAAAAGTATCAAAAGACGTAAATATTTCTATTTACATCTTTTGATACTTTTTTAACAATGTGATGCGTGAACAACTTGATAGAAGATTATCCGTTTACAGCAGGAGCAACTAGTGCAACTGGTAAAGATTCGCCAGAAGCTAAATCTAATGGGAAGTTGTGTGCATTACGTTCGTGCATAACTTCCATACCAAGGTTTGCTCTGTTGATGATGTCAGCCCATGTGTTGATAACACGACCTTGACTGTCAACAACTGATTGGTTGAAGTTGAAACCGTTTAGGTTGAATGCCATTGTAGATACAGAGATAGCAGTTAACCAGATTCCAACAACTGGCCATAAGCCTAGGAAGAAGTGTAAAGAACGAGAGTTGTTAAAACTTGCATATTGGAAGATTAGACGACCAAAGTAACCGTGAGCGGCTACGATGTTGTAAGTTTCTTCTTCTTGTCCAAATTTGTAACCATTGTTAGCAGATTCGTTTTCAGTAGTTTCGCGGATTAAACTAGAAGTCACTAGTGAACCGTGCATAGCACTGAATAAAGAACCACCGAATACACCAGCAACACCTAGTTGGTGGAAAGGGTGCATTAGGATGTTGTGTTCAGCTTGGAATACAAGCATGAAGTTAAAAGTACCTGAAATACCTAGAGGCATACCATCAGAGAAGCTACCTTGACCAATTGGGTAGATAACAAAAACAGCAGTTGCAGCAGCAACAGGAGCAGAGAACGCAACAGCGATCCAAGGACGCATACCTAAACGGTAGCTGAATTCCCACTCACGTCCCATCCAACAGCAGATACCGATGAAGAAGTGAAGAACGATTAGTTCGTAAGGTCCACCATTGTATAACCATTCGTCTAGAGAAGCAGCTTCCCAGATTGGGTAGAAGTGGATACCTACAGCAGCTGAACTAGGGATAACAGCACCAGAAATGATGTTGTTTCCGTATAGTAAAGAACCAGCAACTGGTTCACGAATTCCGTCGATGTCTACAGGAGGAGCAGCAACGAATGCAATGATGTATACTGAAGTGGCAGTTAATAAAGTTGGAATCATTAGGACACCGAACCATCCGATGTATAGACGGTTTTCAGTGCTTGTGATCCAAGAGCAGAAACGTTCCCACAGTGTTGCGCTTTCGCGTCTTTCTAAAGTAGCAGTCATAGTTTTGTTTTTAAATAAAGGATAGATGTGGACTCTTCCCAAATGCTTTTGCATCTGTTAGATATATTATTGCTTCAATATTAAAAAAAGTACAAGCAATTGTTCAAAAACTTGCTTTTTAGTAAGTTAGATTTGTTGTTTTTATACTTAGACTAACCCATAGTACCATTTGATTAAAAAATTGATTCCAAAAAAAACACAAAAGATTCTTTTTGTATTATATATGTTAAAATTAGTTCATCTACATGATAATCTCACTAAAAAAAAACTAGGGCAGTTAGCTCAGTTGGTAGAGCGCCTGCCTTACAAGCAGGTGGCCACTGGTTCGAGTCCAGTACTGCCCATCCTCATTTTATTTTCAAGGGCTCATCGTCTAAGGGATTAGGACAGGGACCTTCTAAGTCTCTAATGTAGGTTCGAATCCTACTGAGCCTGATTTTTTATAAAAAATTTAGGAGATCTACATTGTACACTAGTTCAAGAAGTCGTATTATTAATAATCTAGATCTATTACTACTAGCTATAGACGTACTAGATTCAGAGTTAATAGATGACCTTTTAATATCTCTAACACCGACTCTTGCGATTTCATCTAAGCAAAAGGTTATTAATTCCAGAATAAGTTCGATTAGATTATCTAACCCTAGTAGAGAAATGTATAGAGATGGTCTTTTATGCCCTTTACTCATTTTTAGAACGCTTACGACCCTTTTTCAACTTCTTATCTCTCAACATTTACTTCATTTGCTTGAAAGTTTATTATTTTCCTGCAGAGATAATCTAAAAGCCGAAGATAGCTTTATCAACAAATTTCTTTGTAAATACCGCTTTTATTATAGAAGAAAAATGAATATTTATCGTGTTGGTAAGAATTATTATAAGAATGATAATGTAATTAACTCTATTGCAATTAATTCTATTTATTTATTATATTTAATAATAAAACAAAAAGATTTTTTCTTCTTTATAGAAAGTTTATGTTGTGTTTCTAATTTAAATTTTGATTAAATGTCAAACTTTTTAGAATTCTGTTTAGCATTAAATTCTCTTTTCGCGATTAAATCATGTGTTTTTTAAACTAATACTTGTAAAAAGTCATTGCTTACGTTTAGAATATAGTGTATTAGGATAGACACAGATGGTTGCAGGAACTTTATGAGCCCTGAGGAAAGTCCGGGCTTATAATAAGTAGAATTTGTTGCAGGATAAGTTCCTGTGCAAGTAATTGTGAGGCCAGTGCCACAGAAAAGAATACCACTATAATAGTATAGTAAGGGTGCAACGGTGTGTGCTTCATAGTTTATATTCTTTAGTATTTATTAACAACAAGGTTATGTACTTATGTATTCATAAAATTATGAAAAGGACGTCTTCTTGGTTTAATAGATTCGTTTTCAGATTTTTATATTACTCTAACACTCAATAGTATAATCATCATTTAACCAAGCAATCATTGTCCATTCTTATCAGCCTAAATTGTCTAATACTATAGAGATATGGCAATATGAATTGATTTGTGTAAAAAACTCTTTCATTATTAGACAATATAATAGAGTATTAATGAGCATTCTTTATATAAATATAATTATAATGTTCTATTAAAAGCTTCTGCTTATTAAGTTAAGAGCGTACCAGTAATACTGAAAAGTATTTGTTCGGTAAACCCCAACAACAAGCAAATTCGTCTATTAGTTTTAGCTACTTATAATTGACGACTAAAAAGTGCAAAAAGTTATAAGTGATTTTAACTTCAGATAAATAACCATCCTTTTAGATATTTTTATTTATATCTTAAAAGAACAAAACCCGGCTTAAGTTCTGTCCTAATTAATTCTTTAAAGCAGATAATTCTTTTTATTACTATTTTTGTATATGACTGATTAAAATTGTCTGTTTTGTTTATTGATAAGATTTTGTTTTCTGTATTCTTGAGTTACCTAAATATAATATTATTAACGTACTGATTAGGATTTTAACATGACAAATATTACTGAAAGAGCTAAAAAGGTAGTTGCTGAGCAACTTGGAGTGGAACTTGAAGCTATCAAAAATAAATCAAATTTTGCAGACGATCTAGGTGCAGATTCTTTAGATACTGTTGAATTAGTTATGGCTCTTGAAGAAGAATTTGAAGTTGAAATTCCAGATGAGGAAGCTGAGAAAATTAAGACTTTTGATGAAGTTATTGTATTTCTTGAAGACCGGCTAAAAACGCCTGCCCCATAATTTTTAAAGTTAGAAGAGAAGGAGAGGGCGGGATTCGAACCCGCGGAGCCTTTGACAGCTCGTCTGATTTCAAATCAGGTGCAATCGACCAACTCTGCCACCTCTCCATATAAAACTATGATCATTATACACTAATTACTATCTATTGTGAAGCAAAATCTATAAAGTATTTTAGCAATGATAACTTTTTAAACTTATAAAACATATTTTTTGAAGATTTTTTTTTAAACTCTTCTTTTCTGTTTTGCTAATTATTATTATTTTTGAATTCTTTACTAATGTGATAAAATATCTTTAGTTAGATTTGATTTAACTAAAGTTTATTGAGTAAAAAAAAGGAAGCAATATGGCAACTTATAAAGTTCACTTGATCTGTGATGATAAAGACATTGATACAACTATCGAATGTAAAGATGACGACGTTATTTTAGATGTTGCTGAAGAAGAGGGAATTGAATTACCCTATTCTTGTCGGGCTGGTGCGTGTTCTACATGTGCTGGAAAAGTGACAAGTGGTTCTGTTAACCAAGGCGATCAATCTTTCTTAGATGATGATCAAATTGAAGAAGGCTTTTGTTTAACTTGTGTTGCGGTGCCAACTTCAGATTGTACTGTTTTAACTCATACAGAGGACGAATTGTATTAGAATTGCTATTCATAAGCATGCCCCTAAACAGAAAGGATCTGTATAGGAGCATGTTTTTATAGTTTTACTTCAATATCGACTCCAGAAGGCAGATTTAACTTCATCAAAGCGTCTATTGTTTGCGAAGACGGTTCGTAAATATCTATGAGCCTTCTATGCGATCTTATTTCAAAGTGCTCCCTTGAATCTTTATCGACATGGGGTGACCTTAAAACACAATATATCTTTCTTTTTGTTGGCAATGCAATCGGTCCAGCTGGTACAGCACTGGTTTTGCTGGCAGTATCTATAATTTTCCCACATGATTAAGTAGATTTCTTATATGAATCTCTTTTCAAAGCATTATGAAATAATTTGTTATTATAATGCTTTTACTGATATTTTTTTGTATCTAGTTGCCTAATATTATAAGAATATATTAATATTGATTGAATAGTATTAGTTAGTCTTGTTTTGAAATAATTGTTGTTTAATTCTATTTTAGCTCTATCGTACAACTAGCTTATTTGTATTTTTCTTATGCTTTGAATTTTTTTTTATAGCTTCTTAATTGTTATATAGCTTTATATAGAAAACAAGATTACTCCCTAGTTTAATTTACACGCATCTAATAAAATATGGTCATAAGCTTGGAGTCTAATACGAATTTTGTTTTTTTCTTGTGTTATCATTATATTTATTTATACGAATGAGTTAATATACTTAGTTCGTTGTTTGTTGAGAAGATTGCTTACGTTATTGAAGCATATTTCTTGTTATGCTGTAATTTTAGAAACAACTCCAGCCCCTACGGTACGCCCACCTTCTCTAATTGCAAATCTCATTCCTTGTTCAATGGCAATTGGGTTAATTAATTCGGCTTTCATTTTAATTCTATCACCAGGCATTACCATTTCTACCACACTTCCGTCATCAGCAGTAAATTCTTTAATGATTCCAGTAACATCTGTTGTTCTCACGTAAAATTGAGGACGGTAACCAGCAAAGAATGGTGTATGACGTCCTCCCTCTTCTTTGGTTAAAACGTAAACTTCTGCTTCAAAATTAGTATGAGGAGTAATTGTTCCTGGTTGTGCGAGAACCATTCCTCTTTCGATATCTTCTTTTCCTACTCCTCTTAGAAGAATACCTATATTGTCTCCAGCCATTCCTTCATCTAATGTTTTTTGAAACATTTCTAGCCCAGTAATGGTTGTTGTTCTTGTATCTGCAAGTCCTACTATTTCAATAGTGTCACCGACTTTAATGATACCTCTTTCAATTCTACCTGTGGCAACAGTTCCTCTACCTGTAATTGAAAAAACATCTTCAACTGCCATTAAGAAAGTTTTGTCGACATCTCTTTCTGGGGTAGGCACATAATCATCAATAGCATCCATTAGAGAATAGATTTTATCAACCCACTCGTTTTCCCCTCTTTTAGTTTCCATATTTGCACTCATAGCTTCTAAGGCTTTCAGTGCAGAGCCAGGAATACAAGGAATATCTTCACCAGGAAAATCGTATTGAGATAATAGTTCTCTTACTTCTATATCTACTAATTCCAGCAGTTCTTCATCGTCTACTTGATCTTCTTTATTAAGAAAAACCACTATATTTGGAACACCTACTTGCTTTGCCAATAGGATATGTTCTCTTGTTTGTGGCATCGGACCATCCGCCGCAGACACAACTAAGATAGCTCCATCCATTTGAGCTGCTCCTGTTATCATATTCTTTACATAATCGGCATGACCAGGACAGTCTACATGAGCATAGTGTCTATTCTCTGTTTCGTATTCAACGTGTGCTGTATTAATTGTAATACCTCTTGCTTTTTCTTCTGGAGCAGCATCGATCTCATCGAATTTCTTCAATGATATTTCACTCATTTTTGATAAAGTAGCAGAAATTGCAGCTGTTAGTGTAGTTTTTCCATGATCCACGTGTCCTATTGTTCCGATATTTACATGTGGTTTCTTGCGTTCAAATTTTGCGCGTGCCATAACAAAACCTCTTAATCTGATGATAAATATGTATAAAATTATTTTTGGCGTTGAATATCAAAGATTTTAGTATCTATAATGAGCAAAAGCCTTATTTGCTTCAGCCATTCTATGAGTCTCTTCTCTCTTGCGTATAGTACTTCCAGTATTATTGGATGCATCTATAAGTTCATTTGCTAGTTTAGAAGCCATGGTTTTCCCTGATCTTTCTCTTGAAAAACGTGTAATCCATCTTAACGCAAGGTTTGTTCCTCTGTAAGCTCTTACTTCCATTGGAACTTGATAAGTAGAACCGCCAACTCGCCTTGCTTTTACTTCTACTAGAGGCGTTGCATTTCTAATCGCTTTTTCAAGAAGGTTTAGTGGATCTGATTCTGTTTTTGTTTTTATAATATCAAGTGCATCGTAAATAATCTTTCGAGCTAATGTTTTTTTTCCTTGTTGAAGGATTCTAACGGTTAACATACTGACTAAATAAATTAGATAGTTAATAATATAAAACGATATCTATTGGCAAACTATACAAACATATTTTCTAAGTATATAGCTTTGTTTTCATTTTGTAGACGTATTTAAAATGCAATGTATTATAACATCTTGAACAACGTGATTATTTGTCTATTATTAGTTAAAAAAAGAATAAAGGTTCTATTATTTATTGAGTCGAAATACATTTCTAAATTCTATTCAGGTTTTGTGATTAAGATAAGAATATTTGATTTGCGAACCTGGTTTCTCTAGTATAATACTGACTGTTAAGACATTTTTAACGACTCTGCTCGACTATTGTAGATTGGATCTTCATCAGGAAGTCTTTTTTTTGCTGTATTACGACGAGACATAATTGATTTAATTTAATAGATTAATTGATATGTTACTTCTTAGTTCTTTTTGTACCATACTTAGAACGACTTCTTTCTCTATCTTTTACTCCAGAAGCGTCTAGGGTTCCTCTAACAATATGATATCTTACTCCTGGACAACAGTAGAAAAAACGTTTTTCTCTTTTAAAGCTTTCCGTACTAATTACTTAGTAGAAAGCTTACCAATGTAATAACACTGAAACTTTTTTGAATTTTCTTAAATCTTTTTGACTTATTTGTATTTTAGAAATAGTGTTGATATTAGAGTTTAAAACTTTTTCTTCATTGACTTACCAGTATATACATGATTTTATTATTTCTCTCTCATGTATTCAGAAATATCTATTGCTCTAATGTTTTAATTTAATATTACTAGTTTTCAATGATACTTTCACCAAGTCTTTTACTCTACCTCCTCTTATTAAGACAACAGAATGTTCTTGTATATTGTGACCAATTCCTGGTATATAAGCAGTCACTTCAAACCCTGAAGTTAACCTTACTCTAGCCACTTTACGTAATGCGGAATTAGGTTTTTTAGGAGTTGTAGTATAAACTCTTGTACACACTCCTCTTCTTTGTGGACAGCTTTTTAAAGCTGGAGATTTAGTCTTTTTTACTATTTTTATACGTTCAGAACGACAAGAGTCGGATTTGATCTATGATATAATCATATAACCCTCTCTTATTAAGCAAGCCGAGCTCTTTTCAAAACAGACAGCTTTTAAACTATAGAATAAGTTTTTTATGAATTATACAATAATTTTTCGATTACTCTCAATCTCAATTAGCTAATTTTCTAACAAAGTAAGTTAGATTTTATTGTTTATGAATTGATTTAACTATTAGTCTTTTAAACTGTATTATGTACAATTCAATTTATTTAATAAATTATTAATCTTGTCACTTTAGGTCCACTTTAGCATTACAAACTATTTTTGATCTAACACGACTAATTGTTGTATTGTAGGCATTTCAATAATAATGTTTCGTTAATAATTTAGGAACATAGGATTCTGTTTATACTTCTAATCATTATCCATATTATATTTTCTCATAAATCTTTCTACTCTTCCTTCAGTATCAATAATTTTTTGAGAACCAGTAAAGAATGGATGATTTCCAGACCAAATGTCAACATTCAATTCTGGTTTTGTAGATCCAATTGTCATGACTAAATAAGTCGGTTGATTTGTAACTAACCTCTTTTTGAAACTGTAGAATAGTGTCTGTTTACTACTACAGCTTTTGTATTATTAAAAACAATTAACCAATAGTGAAAATTTTGTCTTTTTTTACTATTATCTTGGCATGTGTTTATTGCCTTATTAAGATCGAGAAATTGGAATATTAGGCTTTCTATTAAAAAAAAACAATGCGCCAATAGCACTTATTTTACAGTTTAATAAATTCTTTTTACTTAGATTTAATCTCTATAGCCTCTGTATTGATTTATTATTTCTTCTTTCACTTTATTCATTGGCCATCACAATAATTATGTTGGTTAACAATAACCTCATTACAAACTGTAAAACAATATCTGTACTATTACAGCTTTTTTAAAAAAGTGATAGCACTTTTTCTTCTATTCTAACTAATATTTTTATTAAAATATGAATCTTTAAAGTTATTATTATAAAATACAAAATAACTGACTTGAACATAAGAGTATTAGTTATATTCATTGAACATGAAAAATCTATTTTCTATTGATTTGTTTAAATTATTATAAAGTAAATTTTGGATTTTTATATCAAATATTTTAGTTTTTTGTGTTTAATTTTTCAGAACAATTTATTAATTCAATACTATTACTTTTGACTACTTTTGCTTCTGGATACCATTCAGGGTGTAAATTTTTTTTAGGCATAATTCTAATAATTTTTATCGTTTTGAGTATTGTGGTGCTTTTCGAGCTTTTCTCAATCCATATTTTTTTCTTTCTTTAGCTCTAGAATCTCTACTAAGGCATCCTTCAGACTTTAAAGCTGGGCGGTATTCCATATTCATTTTGCAGAGTGCTCTTGCAACACCTAGTTTTATTGCTTCAGCTTGTCCCGTTAGTCCTCCCCCAAACGCGTTAACTATGATATCATATTCATTTTCTAATCCCAATATACTTAACGGTTGTTTAGATTTATATAAGTAAATCGGGTTATTTTGTAAATATATTTCCCCCAATGAATTATTAACTGTAAGAGTACCGTTTCCGGGTTTTAACATAACTCTTGCGATAGCTGTTTTTCGTCTACCAGTGCCAAAATAAATAATTTTATTATTTTCCATATTTAATTAACGATATTGATGACTTTTGGATTTTGTGCTTTATGAGGATGTTTAACTCCAGAGTAGACTTTTAGTTTTTTGAATAATGTTCTGCCTAAAGGTCCTTTAGGCAGCATTCCTTTAATAGCTTTTTCTACTATTCTTGTTGGTATTCTTTTTTGTAAATTTTCTAATGTTTCGACTTTCATTCCCCCAGGTCTGCCAGAATGACGATAATATTTTTTTTGAATTAGTTTTTTACCAGTAACCTCAATTTTTTCAGCATTGATCACTATAACAAAGTCTCCTACATTTGCATGAGGAGTATAGATAGCCTTGTTTTTCCCTCTTAATTGTTTAGCAACTTCTGTGGCTAATCTACCAAGATTTTGATGCTCAGCATCTATGACCCACCATTTGCTAGGATACTGATTTTTTTCATTTATTTGCGGAAAGATAGTTTTATTCATAATCAATTAATTATTCAACTGTTTTTGCTTGCTTTTTCTTTAGGGAGACTAATGCCAAGCCTTTTTTGCAATGCTTCTATTACTTCGTCAGCAGATTTTTGACCAAAATTCTTGATCTCTAGTAGTTCTTCTTGAGATTAGAGTTGAAAGTATTGTTATTTAACTTTCTCTCTTTAAAAACATTATATAGTAGTTTCCTATTGTAAAGCTTTGTGTTCTAAAAATCTTAGAAGGTTTATTTTTCACTATAAATCATACATTGTAGCCGGTAAAACAATTTTTTAGGTTTTAGTTATTTTTCTCTTTATATATATTATTATTTTTCATTCAATATTTTCTTACGTTAACTTAGCCCATTGTTTATTTTGTTCATATACCATCTTCCAATTTTTCAATAATCGAGTAAGTCAATTAAAGTAGAAAATTTTTCTCTTTGTTTAAACCTTACGAATACTTTTTTTATATAAGGCTTTTTATATAACAAAATGTTATATAAAAAAATGTTGTTTTGTTCTATTTTTTTATCATTTAGTTCTACTTTAATCTTTTTTATTTTAGTTTAGAATTATACGATTTTTTAGATTCATTTTTAAGAAATAAAATGTTGTATTTTACTTTTTGTTATTTCTGAATATCTAAAGGCAAGAAACTAATTCTTATTAATTTCAGATTAGTAGAATGTACTTTCTTAACTTAATTTAAAGCCCTTACGCAACAGAATGTATTTGAGCTCGCTTGAGACAATTATATGCCCTGACTGATAAATGCAACTCTTCTATTAGTACCTGACTTATTTTTTTTTCTTCTTGAGGATCCTCGTTTGTCGTTACCTTCAAATTTAAATGCTTTAATGGACTAAATAAGTTTGTAAGAATATTAGCACTATTTGTAATAGCCTCTTGAGGAGATATACTCCCGTTAGTCCAGATTTCAACAGTTAGAGAATCTTGCATTCCATCTGCATATGCTAATTTAGATTCTCGAACTATGTAATTAACTTTTTTTGCTGGCATAAACACAGCATCTACTCGTAAAAAATCGATTGGTTAAAGTTGGATGCGGTAGATCCTCTTTTAGGAAACTGTATATAATAATTGTTTATTACACAGCTTTATTTTATAATCAGTTTATTGATCATAAAGCGTAGTATTATGTATTTCTACGTTCTTTAGTATCATACATTTGATATTATTTTTAATAATTAGTTGTTTGTTTGTTTAATTTTTGATTTTATCATCTATATATATAATTTATTACACCTAGTTTTATTATACTTATATAACTTTAATGCATAAGTTCAAATCATTTTTGGTTACAACAATTGAGTTTACCGGTGTGATCAAAACCTTTTTCCATTAATCGATAACCATAACTTTTTTCTATTTGAAATTCCATTTCAAATAATATATTATTGCAAATAGTAGCAATGTATTGATAAATTAGACATTTAAGTCTTTTTTGTAAACTGGAAAAATATATTTCTATATATCCGGCTTATTTTTTGTAAACAGTCTGTTGATTAAATCCAAAACACATTTCAAAAACTTACTCTGTTAGGACATAGCTATTTTATTTTCATCTATAAATTTATTTCTCGTCATAATGAAAGTTATAGATTGTTAGTTATTTACTGCAAGTTAACATATCCCTAATTTTTTGTCGATATATATTTTTAGTCTGAGGATTTAAACACGAGGATCTATGATTGATATTTCAGAAGGTACTTCAAACATTCCTGCAGTCAAAATTACTGGACCTTGTATTCTTACTCTTCCTACTTGTATATTATTAATATCACTTTTTAGTACTACTTCCTTTAAATTTAGTAGTATTTCTAGAACATCCTCTTTGACTCCTTCAATTGTTGATCAAGATAGATGGATTTACTTTTACAACATCTTTTTGCAAACTATAAAAGTGAATTTCTTCACATATAGCTTATTAATATTGTTTAAAGAAAATAATATGAATTAATTATTGATATAAGCTTTTGTTGACTTAAATTTAGGTAATCAGTTGGTGTTATCTATACTGAATTTTATTAATTGACCTTATTTAATTTTTTTTCTTAAGTTTTCTAAGAAAATAAAGACTGTTTATGCTTACTATATGAAATTGAAAAACTCATGATTTACTCCAGCAATTCTTACGGCAACTATAGTTTAAATAGATAGAAATGCTATCTTTTGTACAAGCTACTAGAACTAATTTTTTAATAAGTAGCTTTGATTTTTTATATTACAAAAAAACATTTCTATTATTTAGTATATTTGAAAATCTGTTTCAGTTTTATCAACTGCTTAATTGTTCTATCTTCTGTATATTCATTCTTTGAATCTTGATCTTTCAGCTTTTTTATGTACAAGATAAATTTTATTAAGCTGCTATTATTACGAACATTCAAATACTGAAAAGATAGTTTAATAAAACCTGTACCTTCTAACTCTCCTAGTATGGTTCTTCTCAAAGCGTTACTTAGTAGATCTCCCTAGATCTCTAATCAAAACTGTATATGCCAATTAACTGGCAGACAGCTTATATTTTATGGTTAAAATATAAATATTTTTTTGCTCAATAATAAGTTTCAAAAAAATATTCATGTCAGAATAATTATTCTCAATATAGCGATCATACATTATTTTTTTATGAGTTAGTTGATGAAAAAATATTAAACTTTGATATTAGTTTTTTTTTAAACATTTGGCAATGAATTATATATTTTTATTTAAAAAGCTATGTTCAAAAGTACATAATTTTTTCATATTACTATGTAATGCTGCATGCTTTACGCCAATAGTCAGACCTTGTCCTTGCTTAAGAGGCTCAATAATAAATTGCCCATATTGTTCTCTTGGCCCTTTACTTTTTGACTCTATGCATTCAATCTGAAATTGAGTCATGTTTAACAAACCTTTATAAAATTAAATTCTGCGTTTTTTTGGTGGTCTACAACCGTTATGAGGAATTGCTGTAATATCTTTAATTAACGTAATTTCTAGTCCAGTTGTTTGTAACGCCCTTATAGCAGTTTCCCGTCCCGCTCCAGGTCCTGTTACAATTACTTCGGCTTGTTTCATTCCTTGATCCATTGCTGATTTAGCAGCACTTTCAGCAGCAGTTTGAGCAGCAAATGGAGTACCTTTTTTAGCTCCTTTAAAACCTCCCATACCAGCAGAAGCCCAAGAAATTGTTTCTCCTTTTAAGTCAGTTATAGTAATAATAGTGTTATTAAAAGTAGATTTTACATGAGCAACACCGTTGATTACATTTCTTTTGTTTTTTTTACTTGCCGATTTTTTTAACTGTCTTGCCATATTGATTTAATATTTTATTTTTTTGGTGCTTTCTTTTTGCCAGCCACTGTCTTTTTCCCGCCTTTTCTGATTCTTGCATTTGTACGAGTTCTTTGGCCTCTTAAAGGTAAGCCTTGTCGATGCCTTCTGCCTCTGTAGCAACCAGTATCAGATAATCTTTTTATATTAAGAGATTCGAATCTTCTTAGATCTCCTTCAATATCATAATCACTTTCAAGGATTTCTCTTATTTTTATAATTTCAGCATCATCAAGTTCAAAAGTCTTTTTATTTTTGTTGATTTCACATTTACCAAGAATTTCTTTAGATCTTGTAACTCCAATTCCGTAAATATAAGTTAATCCTATTTCAATTCTTTTGTTTTTTGGTAGGTCAACTCCAGCTATACGTGCCATTTCTATATATCTCCGCTAGTAATTTTTGTTGTCATGATATTATCATCTTATTAACCTTGACGTTGTTTATGTTTAGGGTTCGTGCAAATAATTCTTACTTTTCCGTGCCTACGTATAACTCTACACTTCTCACACATTTTGCGGACAGAAGGTCTAACTTTCATATCTAGTGTTTTTATTATAGATTTTCTTATCTGTTTTAACATAACTAGTTACAGTCTAGGATGTTAAATTGTTTTTCTTATTTTAAATAACCTGAGGATTTTGATTGCAATTATATAATAAATTACATAAGTTTTTTATATGAATCTGAAAAAAAGTAAGTATTAATTTGTTTACCAGTATCTATTGTAACACTTACCAGTATGAATAAAGTTGTCACTCCCAAACCCTTTAATTCTGGTGTACTCGTTGCATTTGAAATAACCGATGGTAGAATAGCTGTACAAAATAATAAATTCCCCCCTAGGAAGGTTAGTTTGTTTATTGTGTTTTTTAAATATTGTTTAGTTGGAGTTCCAGGTTTTATACTAGGAATATTTGTCTCCATTTTTTTTAGATTTTTAGAGATGTCAGCAGGATCTAGAACAATTGATGATTGGAAAAAGCTAAAAGAAATTATTAGAAAATAATATACGCTATAATATACAAAAATATTACTATAGAAAAAACGTGTAAACTGAAAGTTTATCAAGTTAACTCCAGCAGAGGCCAAGATTAAAGGCATTACCCCAAGGTATTTGAAGTTCAAAGGAAGATAACTGTTTTTGTTTATGCCTTTACCAAGTTGTCTAATTGAAATAAGTTCGACTTTTCTGGTTGCAGACTGTAATAATATAATGATTGCAGACATACTAATAAATGTTAGAAAAACGACTAATATTTTAGGATTACTTAATACAAACTGGTCGTTACTTAAGCTTAAATCTAAATTTTTAGCCATACCAGAAGCAATATTGAGACATATAATCAGTGAAGCACCGTTGCCTATTCCTTTTTCAGTAATTGATTCTCCGATCCACATTACAATGATCGAACCTGTTGTTAATGCTAGCGTAGTTTGAATAATAAAATTTAAATTCCAGTTAAAAACATAAGGTTTTATCCATAAAGCAATAGCTAAACCTTGAACAATAGCCCAACCTAAGCATAAATACCTAGTGATTTGACTTATTCTTTGTCTACCTTTAATTCCTTCTTCTTCTTGTAATTCTTTGAGGCTAGGTAGTACCTTAGTTAATGATTGCATTATAATACTCGCATTGATATAAGGACTAATTCCTAAAGTGAAAACACCTAAAGTCGAAAAGCCACCACCAGAGAATATGTTCAAAAAGTTGATAGCCCCATTTTGTTTCATACTTTGATAAAAAGTTGTATGATCTAATCCTGGAATTGGAATAAATACTCCTATTCTTGCTAGTATAAGGAAAGCTATTGTTACATAAATTTTATTCTTTAGGAGTTTAATACTTTCAGTTGAAGCCATATTATTAATTGTTGCCTGTTGTATCAATCTGCCTTATGATAATTAATCATAAGGCAGTTGTTATTATTTAGTCTAGTAATTAGAATCACTAATAATAGAAAAAAATCTTTGTTTGTTTTATTGTGGTATGAAGTGTTCGACAGAAAGATTACGATCTTTTGCTGTGGAGCTCAAAGTTTTTAGATTTTTTAGTGCATCTATTGTTGCCCTTGCGTTATTTAGAGGATTGTTTGAGCCTAGTTGTTTGGCTAAAATGTTTTGTACTCCTGCCAATTCTAATACTGTACGTACTGATCCTCCTGCGATAACACCAGTACCAGGAGCAGCTGGTCTCATCATTATTTTTGCAGCTCCAGCTCTACCATTAATACGATGTGTAATGGAATTTGATTTAGTGAGTGGTATTTCTACTAAATGTTTTTTTCCATCAGCAACTCCTTTTTTAACAGCTCCCATCACATCACCAGCTTTTCCTACCCCAACAGCAACTTGACCTTTTTCATTTCCGATTATAACAACAGCTCGAAAACTTAATTTTTTTCCGCCTTTAACAACCTTTGTTACACGTCTTATTTGAACAACTTTTCTTTCTAATTCGTTTTCTTTTTCTTTATTTTTATTATTCGGCATTTTTTATTTATTCATTAGAAATCAATTATTAAAAGTTAAAATTGTAAACCTTTGCTTCTTACAGCATCTGCTAATACTTTGATTCTTCCATGGTATAACTAGAATAGATAATACTATATATCTTTCTTTAAAACTCAAAATGATATTTCAACATCATTGAGCTTATTTAGTAAACTGATTTATGTTGTTTCAATAGAAAACCTTATATCTTTTATGCTTGTTTGTAGCGCACTTAATTATTGTGTTATATGGGTGTAGCAATAGTCTTTAAGTTTACTTACTTTATTTTTTAGTAAATATTTAATATATTTTCTACCCTTTTTTATTAAACTATTTTTTTTATTTGCTGTCCCATATTTTATAGATCTATTAATTAGTGCTCTACTCTACATTTACCACCCCTATCAAATACAATATTAGTTATGCCCAATTTAATCATTTTATCTCCAATAGATTCTCCAACCATTTTTGCAGCATCACAGTTTCTTCCTGTGTTAACACTTTGTTTTATTAAGGCTTCTTGTGTTGAACTAGAAGTTACTGTTTTTTGTTCTATGTCGTCAATTACTTGAGCATAAATATGATTGTTAGATCTAAAAACTGTTAAACGTGGTCTAGCCTTAACGCCTTTTATTTTGGTGCGAATTCTTTTATGTTTATTAGCTGTTCTTTGTTTTCTATTTATTTTCATATCAAACTATTTTCCTTTACCTGCTTTACCTGCTTTTCTAATTACGTATTCGTTTTTATAGCGAATTCCTTTTCCCTTATAAGGTTCTGGTTGACGTACAGATCTAATCTTAGATGCTGTTTGTCCGACGATTTCTTTATCGATACCTTGAACAGTTATTTCTGTGTTGTTTTGTACTTTTATTTGAATTCCTTCAGGAGGTTCTATTTTCACAGGATGACTATATCCTACATTCAAAATAAGGTTCTTTCCATCCATTTGAGATCTATAGCCAACTCCCTTGATTTCTAATTCTTTTTGAAAACCTTCTGAAACACCATAGACCATATTATAAATTAAGCTTCTTGTTAATCCATGCAGTTGATTTGTTTTTTTTGTATTAACTTTCTTGTTGACATTTAAGTGATGGTCTTTATAGACTAATTCCATTTCACTATTACACATTCTAGAAAGTTGTCCCTTTGGGCCTTGTACCGTAATTGTAGAGCCCTCAATATTTACTGTGACATTTGCCGGAATAATAATAACTTGTTTTCCAATTCTAGACATATTCAATCCAATTGTGTTTTACCATATGTAACATAAGACTTCGCCACCTAACCCATTATGACGAGCACTTCTATCGGTCATAATACCTTGTGATGTAGATATTACAGCTATACCTAACCCCCCCAATACTCTTGGCAACTCTTTATGATTAGCGTAAACTCTTAATCCTGGTTTGCTAACTCTTTTTAATGCTGTTAGTACTGGATATCTATTTTTCCCCTTATATTTTAAAGAAACTAATACATATAATCTAGATCCTTCTTCAATTTCCTCAAAATTTTCAATAAAACCTTCTTCTTTTACTAAAATAGATAGGATAATGTCTCTTTCTAAACCATTAAAGTAGATTTCACTACAAATGGCTTGCTTTTTTAAAGTAGATCTTTGATCTTCGTATAATGGCAGTAGCAAAATAAAAAATAAGAATTTAAGATTGGTTTGTTCTTTAAAAGTTTTAATTTTATTTACTTAATAATTATAAATAGTGAACACTTATTTAATGTCTATATTCTTAATGTAAAATATTATTTTGCCTTAACAACCTTAACAAACTTTTATTATATTTCTTGTTACATTTGTTGCTGGAACTTGTACTATTTGGTGTCTAGCCAAGTTTGCATTTCGCATACGTGTTAACATATCGGCAATCCGATCGTTTGCCACTTTTTCCTCCTATTAGGATATTGATAATTATCTATTTGGTTACAAAAGGCATGCCTAAAGATTGCAACAAAGCAAAGGCTTCTTCGTCTGTTTTTGCTGTTGTTACTACACTTATGTTCAACCCCTTGATTTGTTGAACTTGATCATATTCAATTTCAGGAAAAATTAATTGTTCTTTTAATCCCATATTAAAATTTCCTCTGCCGTCAAAACCAGAGACACTGATTCCTCGAAAATCTCTAATTCTAGGTAATGAAAGATTAATTAATTTCTGAAGGAAAGAATACATTTTATCTTTTCTTAAAGTAACCATTACTCCAACTGGAACTTGTTCCCTTAACTTAAATCCAGCGATAGATTTTTTTGCTAAGGTTACAACTGGTTTTTGTCCAGTAATAGATGTGATCTCATTAATACTTGCTTCTAATATTTTACTATTTTGAGATGCATCTCCTATGCCACGGTTAAGAGTAACTTTTACTAATTTTGGAATTTCATGTGTATTTTTATATTGAAACCTTTCTTTTAAAGAATTCACGACTTTATTTTTATAAAGTTCGTATAATACTGTTTCCATAAATTGATATCTTTGTAATATTTAGTAAAGTACGATTATCTTATTTTCTGTTGTAAAAGCCAAACTGTATCTAACTTAATAGAGCTATATTAGATACTTGTATTGGTTTTTCAAATTCAATAATTTCTCCTGATTGCCCTTCTTGTTTTGGCTTTTGATGCTTTTTTTTGCAATTAATACTTTGCACAATTACCATTCCTTTATCTCTAAAGATTTTTAATACTTCTCCTGTTTCTCCTTTTTGCTTGCCTGCAATAATTTTTACTTGAGCACCAACTTTGATTTTTTTAGATACTTTTTTATTTTTTACTTTTGAGTTGCTTATTCGTGAAGTCATTATTGTTACTTTTAAATTTTAAAATTATACTACTTCAGGAGCGAGTGAAACTATCTTCAAAAAATTGTTGTCCCTTAACTCTCTAGCAATAGGACCAAAAACTCGAGTTCCTCTCGGATTATTTTCTTGATTAATTATTACAGCAGCATTATCATCGAATCTAATACTTATCCCATCGTTTCTTCTTAAAGTTTTTTTAGTTCTTACTACTACGGCTCGTACGACATCAGATCGTTTAATTAGCATGTTTGGAGAAGCGTCTTTCACTACTCCGATTATAACATCTCCAATGCTAGCATAAGAGGGGTTGGAACTTCCTAATACTCTAATACACATTAATTTTCTGGCACCACTATTGTCTGCTACGTTAAGATAACTTTGTGGTTGGATCATAACTAGTTTGTTTCCAATTTTATATTACTTTTATTTACTTTTCTGATTGTGTCAGATAGCCTCCATGTTTTTGTTTTGCTTAAAGGCCTTGTTTCAGTAATTTTTACAATATCTCCGATATTGCAGCTATTGTCTTGATCGTGGGCTTTATATTTTTTTGTTTTAACTATGATCTTGTTATACCTAGGATGTGAAACCCGATTCTCGACAGCAACTACAATGGTTTTATCCATTTTGTTACTAATAACTTTTCCGACTTGTTCTTTAGTTGCCATTACTTTTTTTATAAATCAAGTTTACTATTTTTTCTTTAATTCAGCTTCTACTGTTAGTAATTGAGCCAATATATGTTTGTTGTGCTTAAACAGGTGACTTTTATCCAGTTGTTTAGTTGCTTTTTTCAATTTTAGTGAAAAGATTTCTTGTTTAACCTCTATGATTTTAGTTTCTATTTCTTCTAGACTAGAATTGCGAAATTCTTTTATAGCTGATTTACTCATTACTATCTTTTCTTGTTATAAATTTTGTCTTAATTGGTAATTTATAGGAAGCTTTCTTCATTGCTTCTGATGCGATATTGGCAGGAACGCCTTTGATTTCAAAAATTATATGTCCAGGTTTTACAACTGCTACCCAATATTCAGGAGCCCCTTTTCCAGCCCCCATTCTAGTTTCTGCAGCTCGTGCTGTTACTGGCTTATCAGGAAATACTCTTATCCATAATTTCCCACCTCTTTTTACATAGCGTGTAATAGTTCGCCGCGTGGCTTCTATTTGCCTTGAAGTCATCCAGACTGGTTCCATAGCTTGTAAAGCGTAATCTCCAAATACTATTGTGTTTCCTCTAGATGCTTTTCCTTTAAGGCGGCCTCTTTGTTGTTTGCGGAATTTTGTACGTTTAGGAGTAAGCATTGTTCATTAAGTAAGTAATTTTTATAAATTTATTATAGATTATTATTATGTTAATCTGTTTTTCTCCTTTAAACAACCAAACTTTTACTCCTAGGATCCCGTAAGTAGTCAAGGCTGTTTTATACGAATAATCTATATCAGCTCTTAAAGTTTGTAAAGGTACTCTTCCTTCTCGAACCCATTCACTTCTGGCAATTTCGGCTCCATTTAAACGACCAGAAACTTGGATTTTTATTCCTTTCACATTTGCTTTTTGTGCTTTTTGTATCACTTGTCTGACTGCTCGTCTATATGCTACTCTTTTTTCAAGTTGCTGAGTAATGAATTCGCACAGAAGTGATGCTTCTGTATCAGGATTAGTTACCTCGATAATACTTAAGCGCACTCGCTTCTTTTGATTTAAGAGTTTCTCTAAATCATTTCTTAACACCTCTATCCCGACACCCATTCTCCCAACAACAATTCCAGGTCTAAGAGCATGTATTTCTATTTCTAATTGTTCTACTTTTCTATATATTTGCACTCTAGATAAGCCGGCAGTGTTTAGCCTTTTTTCTATATATGATAAAATAGAGAATTTTCACTTCTATTCTCGTTTGTAAAACTAAGCGAGCAACTTTTATTGCACTTGGCTTCATTGCAACTTTGTTATTTAAAGGTAATGATAAGTATTTAGTAATTAGTTACTTTAGAACTTGGGCTATATTTATTAGATTATTAATCAGATTACGTTCAAATCCAATAATTCGTTACATATTTGCGTTTTAATTTGATTTAGCCCCTATTCTTTTTTTTGCAGATTATTATGAATAATTCTAAATACTTACCTTAGAAACGTATTAAGTGATCTTCCTGTAAAAATTCTGGGTACTGAGATGAATGAGCGTACCAAGATGATCTATGCTTTTGAGTGATACCAATTCGAAATCCTAAAGGGTGTGTCTTTTGTCCCATATTATATTATCCTTTCTAAATTTAACTTTCTGTACCAACATAAATTGATATATGACAGGTTGGTTTGTGAATTGGAAAAGCTCTTCCCTGTGCTCTCGGTTGAAACCTTTTCATCACAGGGCCTTCATCAGCATAGGCTTGCGTAATTAATCAAATAAGAAAAAATCTTTTTACAAAAACCATAAGAGTATAATATATACATATAGCTTTTTTTTATAATAAATTTGAATATTAATTATAAAATAGTGATGAGATAAAACATTTATAGCTCTCACTTTCTTTCGAACTTTTGTTTCTTTAATTAGTTTTTTATTTAGCTTAACTCGATTGTAGTGTTTTGATAATTTGGTATTTATTTTTCAAATTTTATTTAAATAAAAATAGAAGATAAAACTTAATGAACCTTATATCTTCACAAGTTGTATGGCCAAACAAGCTGTTGTATTTAAATCTTTTTTATTGAAATTTTTATTGTGTTCTGCATTAGCAGCTGCAGATTTTACTATTTTTAATATTGCATTGCAGCATCTATATGGCATAAACTCGAGGATCATTATTGTATCTTTATAGTTTCGTCCACGAATTTGGTCTAAAACTCTTCTTGCTTTAGTTGGAGATATTCTTAAATATTTTCCAACAGCTTTTACTTCCGTTAGATTTGTGATCTTTGTCATATTCTTAATTATTGTCTAGCTCTTTTATCGCCTTTTATATGAGTTCTAAATGTTCTTGTAGGAACAAATTCACCTAATTTATGTCCGACCATTTGGTCTGATACAAAAACAGGAAAATGCTGTCTACCATTGTATACAGCTATTGTGTGTCCAACCATTGATGGGATGATTGTAGAGGAGCGAGACCAAGTTTTCAGTACCATTGTCTTGCCCTCTTTATTTAGTTGATCTATTTTTTTTAAAAGGCTTATTGCTACAAAAGGTCCTTTATTAAGTGATCGTGACATTTGCTATTGTTTTATAATTTTTCTTTATTTTCTTCTACGAATAATATAAATATTGCTATATTTTTTCTTATTACGTGTTTTCATACCAAGAGCTGGTTTTCCCCATGGAGTTACTGGTCTTGCTCTACCAAACAAATTAGTCTTTTTAATATTACTTTTTTTAAACTATACAAACAAATTTTCTAAGTATATAGCTTAGCGACTATTGTATAATAGTTTTTCTATTTTAGAGAATCGTCTATTTGTAACTTTTTTTGATACTATTTTGAAAAATTTAGGTACTTTTTTATGATTGTATTAATATTATTATATGACTCCTATATTAAAAGCAATTGTAATACTTGTGGTAACCTTGTTTTGTATAGTAAACAATTATGTTACGATTTCTAGGAGATCTACCTTCACCGCCGCCATGTGGATGGTCAACAGGATTCATTACGCTACCTCTCACAGTAGGTCGTTTACCAAGCCATCTATTGCGGCCTGCTTTTCCTATGGTAATGTTGCTAAAATCTATGTTTCCAACTTGACCAATACTAGCATAACATTCTTTTTTTATTAGTCTAACTTCTCCTGATGGAAGTTTCACTGTAACAAATCTACCTTCTTTTGCAACAATTTGTGCATATGTACCAGCAGATCTTACTATTTGTCCTCCTTTTTTTGGAGTTAACTCGATATTATGTACAGCGGTCCCTAAAGGAATCTTTTCAAGTGGAAGCGCGTTGCCTATCTCGATACTACTATCAACCCCAGAATTTACAAAAGCCCCTATCTTTAGTGATCTTGGATATAATATATATCGTTTTTCTCCATTCATATAGTGCAATAAGGCAATTCTTGCATTTCTATTTGGATCATATTCACATGCCACTACTTTAGCCGGAATACCATGCAAATTTCTTTTAAAATCAATTATCCGATATCTTTTTTTATGTCCACCACCTCTATGCCTAATAGTAATTACACCTCGATTATTATGACCACTTGGTGAATGGTTTTTTGCAATCAGTTGCTTTTCTGGTTTACTTTTTGTAATTTCAGAAAACGTTGATACTGTTCTATTTCTTGTTCCTGGAGTATATGCTTTATATAAACGAATGGCCATAAGTTTTTTTATATGTAGTTAAAGATAGCGTTTTGTCTCTATTATGATTCTGAAATAAATAGACCATATGTCTTTTAGAAAACTACACAGGCATGTTTTCATGCATGTAGCTTCAAATCTTGATTAAAAAAATATTATTGGTTTGTTATCGCGAAAAATATAAATATGAGAAGTGTAGATTATTCTTTTTTTCGTCTCTTTCCAACTGAGTTGTTAAACAATAATGTCGTTATTATTTTATCTCAAGTCTTAATCTTTTTTCTCGTGGTAAGTTTATATATTTTAATTAAAACGATTATACAAAGAGATCAATTGTGTCGCCCTGGGCTAATGTAACAATTGCTTTTTTATATTGAGGACGATTTCCAGCAAACCTACCAACTTTATGTTTTTTTCGTGGAGGTCGACATGTATTTACAGATAAAACTTTTACGTCAAAAATTGATTCAATGCTCAATTTTATCAGATCTTTAGATGTTTTTATGTCCACGGCAAAACTATATTGATTTTCTTCCATCAATTTTGTTGTTTTATCCGTTATTATCGGATGATCAAATAGATGAGAATAGACAAATCTTTTGTTATAGCCATAAGAAAAAATTTCTCATTATATGGCTAATGTTTATTATTACGGATAAACTATGCTGAATTATTCTATAACACAACGTAATCGATGTAACGAATGATAAATTGTTACAGGTTTAGAAGAAGTCTTATTGTGGTCCTTTTAGATAAATCATTACCTACCATAATAGAAAATGCGCTATTAATGTTAAAAATTAATAGGTAAATAATATGATATTAAAAAAATTTCCTGTTGTTATATGAGACTCTTTTTGTGGTTCAGAGATTCTCACTGCTTATGACCATATAAAACTATTGATCTAATACTTTAACCAGATCTATTAGATGTCTTTTGTTATTATTTTTCATTATATAATTCTTCTATTATTGGTAAGCTGTCAGAAGTTATTATTATACTTTTAGCATTTAACAGGTCGATAGTATTTAAACTACGACAGTTTATTAAATCTACGTTTTTTAGGTTTCTTATAGAAAGATATAGGTTTATAGTTTTATTATTACAAATGATTAACACTTTTTGATTTTTTGAAACATCCCATTGTTCTAAGGCCTTAATTATGTTTTTTGTACTAGGGCTTTGTTCAAATTTATCTTCAAAATTTTCTACTACTTTTGTTACATTCTTTTTGTTAAACAATATCGTTTTTATAGCTAGTTGATTTTCTTTTTGATTAATTTTTTTTACATAGTTAATCGTATTTCGGGGTCCAAATATTACTCCACCACCTCTCCACAAAGGTGATCTATTAGATCCTGCTCTTGCACGACCAGTTCCTTTTTGTTTCCATGGTTTTCTTCCACCACCTCTTACTTCACTTCTAATTTTAGTTGAAGCGATTACACGCCTTTTTTGAAAGCGTTGTGCAACTAGCGCTCTATGAACAACATATTTTGCTGTTTCGCTAGCAATATCTATTGTTATGGTTGCTTGGCTCGTTTGTTCATTTTGCCAATTTAATACGGGATAATTAATTGTTTCTGTATTTGTCATGTCGTGTTAGTACTTGAGTTTTATTAACTTCTTCATTTTTTAAGGACAAATTTTTAGTAAATTACCTGATTTGCCCGGAACACTACCTTTTAATACTAATAAATTGTTCTCATTATCAATATGGACAACTGCTAAATTTTTGACACTAACTTGTTTATTACCTAATTGTCCAGCCATTTTTTTTCCTGGTATTACTCTACCCGGAGTTGTTCCTGCTCCAATAGATCCTGGTTGTCTGTGATTCTTTGAACCATGAGACATCGGACCTCTTGTAAAATTATGGCGTTTCTGATTTCCGGCAAATCCTCTTCCTATACTTTTTCCAGAAATTTTCACTTTCTGTCCGATAGAAAGATCTTGAACGGAAACTATTTGTCCTAACGTTAAATTTGTTGTGTCTGCGACCCTTGTTTCAGTTAAATACTGAAAAGGAGGACATCCATTTTTTCTTAAATGTCCTAGGTTTGGTTTGTTAAGTTTACTTTCTTTTACTTCAGAATAACCTATTTGAATTGCAGAATAACCATGTTTTTCTATGTTCTTTATTTCTGTGATCATACATGGACCAGCTTGAACGATAGTAACAGGGATTACTAAGCCATTTTCATCAAAAATTTGAGTCATTCCTAATTTTGTGCCAAGATAAAATAGACATAAAATTAAGTCTTTATTTATAACCATGTGAGCTGTTTTCAAAGCAAATGGCTATAATTATTAAGTTTTTTCTAGTGGATGAAATAATTATGTTGTTAAGCATAAGCTACTAGAGAATCATAATTGTTATTAACCTGTATCATATTCTAATCTACTTTTTTTGATAGAAATAGTTGTTAACAAATAATAAATAGTTAGAAGATTTAGGCATCGTTCATGTTGGACAGAAACTATTATAGATAGCACATTAGCTAAAACCTGAGTATTCTTCAGGCTATCCAAAAGTTGTTTTGTGCTAATAATTGTCCTTTCTATTTTTTTTGCATTGCCTTGTCTTTATA